TTCTTATAATTGAATAGTTCCCAACTATTTGGCCTAAATTCTTGAATGTGAATTTTAAAAATTTCTTCCCGTTCTTCTAATTTTGGTAAATCTAAAAAAAAAATTTCATCGAATCGTCCTTTCCGGATAATTTCTAAAGGCAATAAATCAATATTATTAGCTGTTGAAATCACAAAAACAGGTTTTGTTTTTTCTGATAACCAACTAATAAACGTTGCTAATACCCGGTTACTAGTTCCACTATCACCTCGACTCTCGGTATTTGTAAATGCTTTATCAATTTCATCAATCCATAAAATACATGGTGATATTGTTTCGGAAACATTAATCATTTGTCGTAAGCGAGATTCAGATTCACCTACAATTCCACCAAATAATTTACCAACATCTAATTTTAAAAGTGGTAATTGCCAATCATTTGCAATTGCTTTAGCAGTTAGTGATTTTCCTGTTCCTTGAATGCCAATAAGTAATAGACCACGAGGGGTTGGTAATCCATAATTGGAAGCTTGAAGACTAAAAGCTGTTTTTCGTTTGGTTAACCAATCTTTTAAATTATTTAGTCCACCTAAATTACTAATCTGTTCGTTTACCGAGCAATATTCTAAAATTTCTGTTTGACCAATAATTTGTTTTTTTTCACTTAATAAGACATTGATACTATTATTATCAATCGTTTTATAAGTTGCAATAATTTTGGATAAAACTCGCCGAATTCGTTCTAATGATAATCCTTGGCAAGCACGTGTTAAATTTTCAAATAATTCTGGATCCACTTGAATATTTAAGGAAGTAACTAATCTTGTTAATTCTTGATTAATCTCTTCTTCCAAAGGTAATTGAAATTCTAAGATAGTAATTAATTCTTGCAATTCTTTTGGGATGGACAAATCCGAACCAATAATAATAATTGTTTTTGGTTGTAATTTTAAGATTCGACTAATATTTCTCAGTTTGCGTGAGATGGAAAGGTCTGTTAAAAACCGATTAAAATCCTTTAATAAAAATAATGCAGGAGTTTCAGAGTTGATTCGTTCCACAAGCTCTAAGGCTTGTAATGGATTCTTCTTTGCAAAACCTTCATTATTTGGGTTATTTGTGTAACCATCTACAAAATCCCAACTATATATACTACGATTTAAATTTGTTTTTATATTTTTTCGAATAATATATTCCACTCGATCTTCTTCAATCGTATTAATATAAATGATTGGATACCGAGCTTTTAAAAAAAGAGCTAACTCACTAGTAAATTTCATAAAATGTTTCTTCAAAAATTAATTTGCTAATGTAATAGGCGAGTAATCTTAACTAAAAAATTATTTATTAATATTAGAGTAAGTAAAATAACCTACTCTAATAAGTAAAGGATGAAATTAACGAGCAATTGTTAATAATTTTCTACCTTTTTTACGACGGTTTTTAATAGTTTTACGACCTTGTGGAGTCGCCATACGTGCTCTAAAACCAGATACTTTTAAAACTGAATATCGGCTTTTGTTTGAAAGTGTGCGTTTTGCCATATTTGAATTAAATGAAAAATAAATTTTTTTATAAAACAGACGATCTTAATAATTCGTAGATTACTAATTGTCTTAAGATTGCTGATTGTTGATTGAAAAACTTCAATGCATCTTTTTTATACTCATACAATGGATTTTGTTGTCCATAACCACGCCAGCTTACAGCTTCACGAAGTAATGTCATTTCTTGTAAATGTTCTCGCCAAATCAGATCAATGTTCACTAGACTAATGTTTCGTTCCAAGCTTTCACAAATACCATCTCCGTGTACATTTAATTCATTAATTTTAGCTTGGTAAATTAGCCAAAATTCATTAAATAAATGTTGTTGAAACTCAACTGGATTAGCTTTTGAATTTACGATTAAATTTTTACCAAATAAATTTTCAAATAAGGATATAATTTGCTTTGTGGATGAATTTTCAAGCTTAACTTTTAATAAAAGATTTGTGATCATCTGTTCCCCATATGCAAGAATATTCTTTTGCAGTGATTCTTTGTTTAAAATTCCCGTTCGTTCTAAGTAGATAACCTTTCGTTGTTTGTTTAAAATCTCATCGTAGTCAAATAAATTTTTTCTTTGCTGATAAGCACGCTCTTCTACTTTTTGTTGAGCAGAATCTAAGCTTCGAGTTAAAATATTTGATTCTAATGGAGAATCATCTAACATTTGTGATTCAAGGAAGGTTTGAATTTTCGACCCGCCGAATAATCTTAATAAGTTATCATCTAAACTTAAGAAAAATTGTGAAGTTCCTGGATCTCCTTGACGACCACATCTTCCACGTAATTGATTATCCACTCGTCTAGAATCATTTCGTTCTGTTCCAACGATGTATAATCCACCAAGATTTTTTACAATCTTATTTTCTTGTTTTTGATTCTTATTGTAATGTTGTTTCAACTCATCAATTAAAAATTTAAGAGAACATTGGTAGGATAAATTTGGAATTGAATTTTTATCACTTTCTCGTAATGCTCGTAAAACTCCTATATCTGATAATTCTAAAAATGCTGAATCATTCAATATTGAAAAAAGAACACTTAAGAAATTTTGAGAATAGGATTTTAATTGATTTTTCAATGGAGATTTAAAAAGATTTCGATCTTTTGAAATCATATAATTACGTGAGAATGTCAGAATATCATATAATTCTTTCTGGACATTAAATGTAATATTTCCACCTAAGATAATATCAGTTCCACGTCCTGCCATATTTGTTGCAATTGTAATTGCTCCTCGTTTTCCAGCTTGAGCTACAATTTCTGATTCTCGGCGAACATTTTCTGGTTTTGCATTTAAAAGCTGATAAGATAATTTATATTCATTCAGCAATTCTGCTAACATTTCTGATTTTTCAATAGTCGTGGTTCCAATTAAAATGGGTTGACCTGTGACAGAAACTTCGTTACAAGTTTTTGAAATGGCATTCCATTTTAAAAATTGATCTTTGTAAACTAAATCAGATAAATCTTTTCTTAATGTTGGACGAGCTGTTGGAATTTCATCAACCGATAATTTATAAATTTTTTCAAATTCAATCTCAGCGGTTTTACCTGTTCCAGTCATGCCAGAAAGTTTGGGATAAAGTAAAAAAAAGTTTTGATAGGTTATCTCAGCTTGTGTTTCTGATTTCTGACGAATTGGTAATTGTTCTTTGGCCTCGATTGCTTGATGAAGACCATCACCCCAACGTCTATCAGGCATAATTCGCCCAGTAAATTCATCAACAATCACGATTCGATTATTTTGAATAATATAATGAACATTATTTGTGAATAATGAATTCGCTTTAATTGCATTGATTACATATGGGATCCATGGATCGCGTGGATCATACAAATCTTGAATTTGTAAAATTTTTTCAATTTGTTGGCTCCCTTTATCTAGTAAAATGATATTTTTATTTTTTTCATCTACTGTGTAATGAACATTACGTTTTAGGTATTGCGTTATTTCCGCTGCGATTATATATTTATCAACTGGTGTTTCAAAATTCTCTGAAAGGATTAAAGGTGTTTGAGCTTCATCAATTAAAACTGAATCAACTTCATCAATAATACAGTAATTAAAAGGGCGAAGTGTAACATCATTTAAATTTAATGCCATATTATCACGTAAAAAATCAAATGTTACTTCATAATTTGTAACATAGGTAATATCTGCGTTATAATTTTTTTTTCGCTCTGATTTTGACATATCATCTTGAATAAGGCCAGTGTTCAAACCTAATAAGCTATAAATCTGGCCCATTGAAGCATGATCCCGACTCGCTAAATAGTCATTAATTGTAATAATATGAACACCTTTTCCCGTTAAGGCATTTAATGATGCAGAAAGTGTTGCTACCAGCGTTTTTCCTTCGCCCGTTTTCATTTCTGCAATTTTTTGATTATTAAGAGTTAGTCCTCCAATTAATTGAACATCAAAATGTCTTAATCCTAAGGTTCGTAAACTAGCTTCTCTTGTTAATGCAAATGATTCACTAATTAACGAATTTAAATCCTTTGATTCTTGATATCGTTTTTTTAATTTGAAACTTTCAGCACGTAAGTCATTGTCTGTAAGAGTCTGAAACTTATCTTCCAAATTATTTATTTGAGAGACTAAGTTTTGATATTTTTTTGTAATAGAATTTTTTTGCATCCAAAATTATTTAAAAATTTTTAAACAATAATATTTATACGTTTCTTTCTTCCTTCTTGGTAATCAAATTTAATGGTGCCATCTGTTAAAGCGAATAAAGTAAAATCTTTTCCACATCCAACATTAAGACCCGGTTTAAATTTCATTCCGCGTTGACGAATTAAAATATTTCCTGCTTTTACTGTTTCACCACCAAATTTTTTTACTCCTAATCGTTTCGCGTTTGAATCACGACCGTTTTTTGTACTTCCCGCACCTTTTTTATGTGCCATAATGTTTAATTCCTATAGTTTGTAATTAATTCATAATAATATCTTCGATAAAAACACGTGTTAACTCTTGGCGATGACCTTGTTTTTTACGAGTTTTTTTCTTTGGTCGCATCTTGTAGACAATTGTTTTTTTACCGCGGAAATGTTCTAAGATTTTCCCCTTGATTTTAACACTTTCTAGATACGGTTGCCCGATCAATACATTACCCTCATCATTTAATAATAAAATTCGATTCAATGTAATTTGTTTTCCTAATTCTGTTGGAATTCGGTTAAAATCGTAGTATTTTCCTGCTTCAATCCAAAATTGTCTTCCACTAATTTCGACAATTGCATATTTCATAATCTAAATTAATTTATTTTTACGTAAATTCAATAATACTAAAAATTTTTTTAAACCGTCAACTTTTTTAAAAATATATTTTAGGTCTTACTTTTTGTTTTTAATCGTATTAATTCTTTATAAAACAAATGAAATGCTTTAGATTTATAACATTCAGGATTACTAATGATTGATAATTGACGATTAATATTAAGACTCTCAATTTTTAATATCTTAATTTGTTTAAGTTGTATTTCTTTTTCAATCGATGATGATGAAACAAAAGCTGCCCCTAATCCTAAACTGACAGCTGTTTTGATTCCTTCAATGGAATTTAATTGTAAAATTGTCCGTAATTCGTTTGTTTGAATTTTATTTTGAATTAATGTATTATCAATAAATTTTTTAATTGTTGAAGTAGAATGTAAAGTTATAAAATCTAAGCAATATAAATCCTCTTTTTTAATTATCTGTTTTAGTGCAAACGGATGGGATTTTGATATAATTAGACTCAATTCATCATAGACGAATGGCTGAATAGTTAATTTTTTCTTCAGTTTCTTAGATATTTCGCCTCCAACAATTGCTATGTCTATTTCACGTTTAATTATACTATTTGAAATACTTCGAGTAGAATCTACTTGGACTTTTAAATCAATTTGAGGATAGTTTTGAGCAAATAATGCTAAAATTCGAGGCATTAAATATGTACCGATGGTTTGGCTGGCACCAACCTTTAAATTTCCTCGATCTCCTTTTTTTAAATCAATTAAAGCACGGCAACTTTCTTCACATAGAATTAGTATTCGTTCGGAATATTGTAAAAAAATTCGCCCACTTTCCGTTAATGAAATATTATTTCTCTCACGGTTAATTAATATTGTATCCAAATTTTCTTCTAATATCTTAATTTGTTTACTTAATGACGGTTGGGAAATATATAAACTAGCAGCAGCACGCGTAAAATTCTTTTCGGTTGCAATTGCTTTTAAAATTCGAAGTTGTTGAAGAGTAAAAGGAAGCATATTGAATTTAATTAATAAGTATTGGAATAAATAAAAAATGAATTAGAAACATTGATTGCGGATGGAGAGACTCGAACTCACACGACCTAAGTCACTGGTACCTAAAACCAGCGCGTATACCAATTTCGCCACATCCGCTAATTAAAATAGAATTACTAAATTTCCGTAATTATTAAAAATAAATCTTTAAAGGAGCTTTTAAGATTTATTCATTTTCATCTACATATACACTATATACAAAACTTGTTGGTTTTCCTCGTAACATTGATTTAGCTAAAGAGAAAGATTTTTGAGCTGCTTTAGCACCTTTTCTTTTCCAGTTTGCCTTACGAGCATTTTTTTTTGCTTTTGATGTTCTTTTTTTAGGTACAGCCATTTTTATTTTTTATAGGAATATACTTCCTATAAAAATATACTATTTTCTCTAAAAAGTCAAATTTTAATTCAAGTGTTTTTTTAAATATTTTCCATTTTTTAGTCAATATGAAATTAAATTTCTTAAATCGAGCAAAAAATGGAAAATATTTTTGGTTTTTTACCTTAATTAGTAGACTTAGACTTTACTAAAAGACGTTATTAGTTAACCTTTCGTTTTATTAAAGAAACGTGAAAGTCGACGTTTTGGTTTTTTAGAATCTGTCTCATCGGGTTGATCGTCTTCCCCGATTAAAGCTGGAGTTTTGTTTGTAGAAGAATCTGTTACAACTTGAGTTGAATTTGCTGCAAATTCATTTCCATCTTGCATAAGACTTGGATCAACTTCATCAAAGTTCACTTCTACTTCCAATTCATTTGTATACGTTAGTAATGTACCTTCTACTTTTTTTCGACGTACAATAATTTTTGTACCCGGATATAAAGTTTTTGATAAACATTGTTCTGCTAAACTATCTTCCAAATATTTCATAATAGCACGGCGTAATGGTCGAGCTCCATAAATTGGGTCATAACCTTCATCCGTTAAAAATGCTTGAACTGATAATTCAACGACTAAATTAATATCTTTTTCTTTTAATCGTTTTTTAACTTGTTTCACCATTAATGAACAAATTTGCCAAATATCAATACGTGTTAAATGGTTAAAAACAATGATTTCATCAATACGATTTAAGAATTCTGGACGGAAGAAGTTTTTAAGTTCTTCATGTACTAAGCTTTGTGTTCGTTCAAAAACTTTAGGATCTGAAATTGGTTCTGGCGTTGGCTCCCAACCTAAAACAGCATCTGGGGTGATTTTGAATCCTCTATCACCTTGTTCTGACTTAGATTTAATTCCACTTTCTCGCTCAATAATTTTTGACCCTAAATTTGTTGTCATCACGATTAAAGTATTTGTAAAATCAATTACACGACCTTTTGAATCTGATAAACGACCATCATCTAGAATTTGTAATAGTAAATTGAAAACATCCGGATGTGCTTTTTCAACTTCATCAAATAAAACTACTGAATATGGTTTTGAGCGAACGGCTTCAGTTAATTGACCACCTTCATTATAACCAACATATCCAGGAGGTGAACCAATTAATTTCGCAACAGTATGTTTCTCCATAAATTCAGACATATCTAATCGGATCATACTTTCTTCCGTACTAAACATATAGTCTGATAAAGCTTTTGTTAATTCTGTCTTACCAACACCAGTTGGTCCAGCAAAAATAAAACTTGCAATCGGACGACTTGGATTTCGTAATCCTACCCGTGCTCGACGAATTGCTTTTGATACTGAAATAACAGCATGTCTTTGACCAATGATTCGTTCATGAATCGTTTCTTCCATTTTCATTAATCGTTCTGACTCAGAACCTGTAAGTTTATTCACAGGAATACCAGTCCAATTTGAAACTACATCAGAAATATCATTTTCGGTAACCATATCAACGTCTTCTCTTACAAATCCACGTTTTTTCTTCGTTAGCGCAGATTGTTTCATGATACGAATATGAGTACGAACCTCCATTTCATGGTCAACCAATTGTTTTGCAGCTTCGAAATCATGTTCTTTGATACATTCATCTTTATCTTTGATAGTATCTTGTAATTCTTTCATTAAGCTTTGTAAACCAGATGGTAAGCGTCGATTTTCTAATCGAACACGTGCACCTGCTTCATCTAAAACATCAATAGCTTTATCTGGTAAATAACGATCTGCAACATATTTATCTGAAAGAATAGCTGCTTGCTCTAATGCCTTATCATGATAGCTTAATGTATGGTGTTGTTCAAATTTTGATCGTAAACCACGTAAAATTTCAATAGTTGTTCCGACACTTGGTTCTTCTACACGAACAGGTTGGAAACGACGTTCTAATGCTGGATCACGTTCAATATATTTACGATATTCATCATTTGTTGTTGCTCCAATACAACGGAATTTACCCCGTGCTAAAGCCGGTTTTAAGATATTCGCAGCATCTACTGCACCTTCCGCAGCCCCAGCTCCCACTAATGTATGAATCTCATCAATTACTACAATTACAGCAGTATCATTTTGAGCTTCTTCTACAATTCGTTTTAATCGTTCTTCGAATTCACCACGATATTTAGTACCAGCTAAAATTGACCCTAAATCTAAGGCCATAATTAAACTACCATCTAAAAAATGTGGAACTTTTTCAGTTAAAATTAATTGTGCTAAGCCTTCCGCAACAGCTGTTTTACCAACCCCAGGTTCACCAATTAAAACTGGATTATTTTTTGTTCGACGAGCTAAGACAGCAATTACATCATCAATTTCTTTTTCACGTCCAATTACTGGATCTAAATTTCCATCGATTGCTTCTTTTGTAATATTTTCTGCATACTCATCTAGCGTTGGTGTTGGGCTTCCTTTTCTTTCTCGTTCTAGTAAGAATTTCTCAGCTTGTGTTAATGGACGTAAGATTTCTTCTTGTGTCTCTTCGATATAAGCTAAAATTAAGTTTTTTAATTGTGGAATATTTACATTTAATTTATCTAACGTACGCATTGCAACACCATCTGATTCTGCAATAAGAGCTAATAAAATATGTTCTGTACCCACAAAATTTTGGCCCAGATCTTTTCCTTCATGAACAGCCATTTCTAGAACTCGTTTGGCTCTTGGAGTGAAAGGAATCTCTGAGGCTACAAAGCCAGTTCCTCGTCCGATATATAACTCAATTTCTTTTCGAGCTTTTTTTAAGGTAATTTTTATTTTTTTCAGGGCTCGGGCACCAATTCCATGTCGTTGACCGATTACACCTAATAAAAGTTGTTCAGTCCCAACAAAGTTATGACCCATGCGACGTGCCTCTTCTTGAGACAACATGATCACTTTAATCGCCCCTTCCGTAAATTTTTCAAACATAATAATTACTTAGCTATTGTTCTTTTAAAATTTTTAGTAGTTTCTATTCACTTATTTTTATAGATAGATATTTTCGAGAGTATCTAATCTATTATACTATTGTACATACATTTCTATAATAATGTACTAATATCATTTAGTGGAGAGCTAGCATTCGCGTAATACTTCTTTTCCATTCGACCAGCCAAATATGTTAATCGACCAGCTTTCACTCCTAAATTCATGGCATATGCCATTTGGGCTGGGTTCTTTGCTTGCGCTACAGCTGTATTTAATAATACACCATCAACTCCTAACTCCATTGCCATAGTTGCTTCACTGGTTGTTCCAATACCTGCATCGACAATTACTGGAATTTGTGCATTTTCAACAATAATTTGAATATTTGTTAAATTTGTTAAACCTTGTCCTGACCCAATAGGTGAGCCTAATGGCATAACAGTAGCGCAACCTAAATCTTCTAAATGTAAAGCCAACATTGGATCTGCATTTATATAAGGTAATACTGTAAAACCTTTTTTTATTAAAAATTCAGCTGCTTTTAAGGTTCCAATTGGATCGGGTAATAAATATTTTGGATCGGAAATGACTTCTAATTTAACAAAAAAATTATCTTCTTGTCCAATTCGACAAGCTAATTCATGACCTAAAAATGCCATTCGGATAGCTTCATCAGCCGTTTGAGATCCTGCTGTATTTGGTAATAACCAATGTTTATTCCAATCTAAATTATTTAAAAAGTTTGTTGTATCATGTTTTAAATTTGTAGGTAAACGTCGAATTGCTACGGTAACAATTTCACAGCCACTACTATTAATACTATCTATACCATCTTTTGTCGTTTTGTATTTTCCTGTCCCTAACATTAATCGTGAGGTAAAGGTCTTATTACCAATTATTAATTTATCAGAATTATTTTCCATATATTATTTAGTTTTTACTACTCCCCAGGTAGGACTTGAACCTACGACCAATCGGTTAACAGCCGATTGCTCTACCACTGAGCTACTGAGGATATTATATATATCCTTATTATACCATAGCTTTATAAAATAAACAAATTTTTTTAAATTATTCCTTCGCTTTACGATTGTAACTTGAAAAAAGCAATTGATAAAATTAAGATTTTATCAATTACTTTCTTTCTTAAAGATTAAGAATCTTAAAACATGAGAATCTAATTTTAAAGTATTTGAAAAATTATTGATATATTTTGGCATACTTGAAAAATTCAATTGAACGTAATTACCTTTTGTTTTGTTAACGATCGAGTAAGCCAAATTATGTTTTCCACGTGAAATTACTGAAATATCAGATACGTTAAATTTTTTTAAATTTTTAGCATAATTAAATACCCAAGTTTTTAATTCACTGTCATTAAATTCTTCGGTTAGAAGAATCATAATTTCATAGTCTCTTTGCACTGCCATACGATAATAATTTTAATTAAGAGTAAAATGATAATAACGATATATTGAAATGAATGTCAACGTAAATTATATGAGAAGAAAAACTATTTATATTCGATTGAAATTTCAGAAGATTCTATCAAATTATTCTCACTATTTATACTTTACTATAATTTGATCATTTTTGGTACAATAGTAAAGCGTATTATAATTTATACAAAAAAATTTTATTGGAGAAATTTCATGGATTGGAATGAAATTCAAAACGTTTTATCAAACGCTGTTTTTGGTATTTTACTTATTGCAATGGTAATCTATTGGGTTAATTTATTACTCTTCAATGATAAATCATACTTATCTACGTTTGGTCGTATAAGTACAAGTATTGCTACTTTATTTCTATTTTTTATTCTTTGTTCTCGTTGGGTAGTGGCAGGTTACTTCCCATTAAGTAATTTATATGAATCTTTACTTTTTTTAACCTGGATCTTGTTAGCAGCATATCTGTATCTTGAAACAAAAACAGGTAGCCGTTTAATTGGTGCTATTGTTGTTCCAATTACATTGTTAATTAGTGGATTTGCAAATTTAACACTTTCTCCCGAAATGCAAAAATCAAGTCCATTAGTTCCTGCGTTGCAATCTAATTGGTTAATGATGCATGTAAGTATGATGTTATTAAGTTATGGAACTCTAATTATGGGTTCATTATTGTGCATCTTATTTTTGGTGATTTCAGGTTATAAAGATGTTGATTTAAAATCAACAGACACTTCTTCATCTGCTTTTTATAATGTTATGGTAGATTATTATGAAGCAAAATTAATCTCTTCATCTTCAGAAGTTTCAGATTTTGGAAAGTTAAAATTACTACAAAGTATTGATAACTGGAGCTACCGAATTATTGGATTAGGATTTCCTTTTTTAACTATTGGAATTATTTCTGGTGGAGTTTGGGCCAATGAAGCCTGGGGTTCATATTGGAGTTGGGATCCAAAAGAAACATGGGCATTAATTACATGGTTAGTTTTTGCAACTTATCTACATGCTCGTATTACAAAAGGCTGGGAAGGAAAGAAGACTGCTCTTTTAGGTGGTTTGGGCTTTTTCGTAATTTGGATTTGTTACTTAGGAGTGAATTTCTTAGGTAAAGGTTTACATAGTTATGGTTGGGTTTCTTAACTAATTCACAAGGAGTTCAATCTTTGTTTTTGACTCTTACAATTTTTATCAATGAATAATTTGTTGCAAAAGACTACGGTTGTAGTAACAAGCTTTTGCGACAAACTAAAAATAATGGGGTTTGAAACTTTAAAATGAATTTGATGAAAGTATACTATAACGTCATTAATAAAGTTATCAATGACGTTACATTTTTTTATTTTTTATGTATTTACAGTATCGTTTGATTTCATTCCGTTTAATTTTTCTTTTAGATCTTCAATTAATAGTTTTAAGCTATCAATGTTATCATCTTGAATTGTTTGTTTGATATCAACAATTAATTTGTTAATTTCTTGTTGTTCATCCTCTGAAAGAGTTGAATTCTCAAGTTCTTTTTCAACTTCCGAACATAATAAATCAGCTTGATTTTTTAAATCAATATTTTCACGTTTAATTTTGTCCGCTGCAGCATTCTTTTCAGCTTCTTCTAACATTGTTTGAACTTCAGTTTCGCTTAGTGTCGAAGCACCCTGAATTGTTACAAATTGTTCAACACCAGTTTCTTTTTCTTTTGCTGTTACTGATAAAATTCCGTCTACATCAATATCGAAGGTTACTTCAATTTGTGGAACACCTCGATTTCCAGCAGGAATACCATCTAATCGGAAGTTTCCAAGACTCTTATTAGCTGAAACTAATTCTCTTTCACCTTGTAAAATATGGATCTCAACATTGGTTTGATTATCAACTGCTGTTGAGAACATTTCTGATTTTTTAACAGGAATTGTTGTATTTCGTGCAATAATTTTTGTCATTACACCACCAAGTGTTTCAACACCTAATGAAAGTGGTGTCACATCTAATAATAAAATATCTTTAATCTCACCAGCTAAAATACCAGCTTGAACTGCCGCTCCAATTGCAACTACCTCATCTGGATTTACTGATTGATTTGGTTTTTTACCCGTTAATGATTCAACTAAATTTTGAATTGCTGGAATACGTGTAGAACCTCCAACTAATACAATCTCATCAATATCAGATGTATCTAATCGAGCATCATTAATTGCTTTTTCAACTGGAATTCGACAACGTTCGATTAATTCTTCACATAATTGTTCAAAATTAGCACGTGTTAATTCTTCATCAATGTGTTTTGGTCCAGCTGCATCTGCAGTGATAAATGGTAAAGAAATTTTTGTTTCTTCTACTGTTGATAACTCCATTTTCGCTTTTTCAGCTGCTTCTGTTAAACGTTGTAATGCTTGAATATCTGTTGATAAATCAATACCTTCTTTTTCGTTAAAGTTTTTGATTAACCAATTTACTAATACTTTATCAAAATCATCACCACCTAGTTTTGTATCACCAGCTGTTGATAAAACTTCAAAAATTCCATCACCAACTTCTAAAATTGAAACATCAAATGTTCCACCACCTAAATCGAATACTAAAATTGTTTCGTTTTGCTTCTTATCTAAGCCATAGGCTAATGATGCTGCCGTTGGCTCATTTAGAATTCGTAAAACTTCAACTCCGGCGATTTTTCCCGCATCCATTGTTGCTTGACGCTGTGAATCATTAAAATACGCTGGTACAGTAATAACTGCTTGTTTTACATCTTGTTTTAAATATTCTGATGCATCATTAATTAATTTTCGTAAAACTTGAGCTGAAACTTCTTCTGGGCTAAATTCTTTTCCTAATGCAGGACATTTTAGCTTAATATTATCATTTGAATCATTTGTAATTGTATACGGTAACTGTCTTGCTTCTGCTGAAACTTCTGTTTCTTTCGAACCAATAAATCGTTTTACTGAAAAGAATGTATTTTCTGGATTAATAACAGCTTGTCGTTTTGCAATTTGACCAACTAATAATTCTTGTTTTTTTGTATAAGCTACAATTGAAGGTGTTGTACGTAACCCTTCACTATTAATAATAACACTTGGTTGTCCACCTTCAATTGCTGCAACAACTGAATTTGTTGTACCTAAATCAATCCCAACAACTTTTGACATAGTTTTTATCTCCTCAAAATTAGTTAAATATCTATTCTATATATAATTATAAATTGTTTCCTAACCTTTTCAAAGAGGAATATCCGTACTAATTTTTTATTTTAAATAAAAGTGTTAAAATACCTCTAAATTGTTTGTCAAAATCTTCCAACTAGCTAGACATTTGAATACTATAATATTCCGTTGAAGTAAATATAAATGGGAATAATGTTCTTTTTTAACAATATTCCCATTTATATTAATAAGTTTTTGTTTATTTCTCCAATAGTTTCATATATACAAATGCTTTATATAAAATAATAGTGTTAATTTACCATATATAGACAAAACAATTAGAACGCTCGTAAACTAGAGTTATAATTTACTAATTTTAATTAGTTTATTTTATTCTAATGTTGAATCGACGCTGTGTGAATGAAACATAATAAAAATATTGGGAGGACTATCGTGAGTATAGGTTTATTAGGTAATAAAATCGGTATGACACAAATTTTTGATGAGTCAGGAAATATTATTCCTGTTACGATTCTAAAAGTTGGACCTTGTATCATAACGCAAATCAAGACAGAAATGAAAGATGGGTATAATGCTATTCAAGTTGGATATAGTAACACATCAAATAAATCTTTAACGCAACCGGAATTAGGTCATTTACAAAAGTCAAATATCCAACCTTTAAAGTATTTAAAAGAATTCCGAGTAGATACAGTTGATGAATTTGAAGTTGGCCAAGTTTTAAACGTCGATTTACTTTCAGTTAATCAATTAGTAAATATCAAAGGTAAAACTGTTGGTAAAGGATTTTCTGGATTACAAAAACGTCATAACTTTACACGTGGTCCAATGACACACGGTTCAAAAAATCATCGAGCACCTGGTTCGATTGGTATGGGTACTACACCTGGTCGTGTTTTACCAGGTAAAAAAATGGCTGGTCAATTAGGAAATAAACTGACAACTATTAAAAAGCTGAAAGTTATTCAATTAAGTTCAGAAGAAAATATTTTAATTATCAAAGGATCAGTTCCTGGAAAACCAGGAAATTTATTAAGTATTACTCCTTCTAATTAAGAAAATTATAGTAGCAAAATTAAGTATGACTGTTCAAAAATTTATAAAATATACTCCAGTAGATATTGCTGGAAAACCGTTAAATTCTACACATGAATTAACATTAAATATTCTTGATAAATCAGGGAATTATGTATTACATAAAGATATTGTAAGACATTTAAATTCTAAACGACAAGGTACAGTGTCAACAAAGACTCGAAGTGAAGTTCGAGGTGGTGGTCGAAAACCATGGCAACAAAAGGGAACTGGACGTGCTCGAGCTGGTTCAAACAGATCGCCATTATGGAAAGGTGGGGGTGTAATTTTTGGTCCAAAACCAAAAGCCGTTACTTTAAAGTTAAATAAAAAAGAACGTCAATTAGCTTTACAAACTTTGTTATATAACAAAAAAAATAATGTTATCGTTATCGAAGATTTAGAAAACACACTTACAGAATCAAAAACGAAGAGTTTTGTAAAAATGTGTGATGACTGTAATATTAATTCAAATCAAAAGGTTTTATTAGTTGTTTCAAAAAAGACACTTCCATTGAAATTAGCAACACAAAATCTTAAGAATGTAGAATTAATTTTAGCTTCAAATCTAAATACTCTTAGTTTGTTAAAAGCGAAGCAAATTATATTAAGCTCATTGTCAATAACTGATATAAAGGAAACTTATTGTGATTAATTCAACTCTTACGAACGCAAATATTATTAAATATCCTCTTATAACTGACAAAGCAACAAGGCTTTTAGAAAACAATCAATATAGTTTTATTGTAGATCGCAATTCGGATAAAATTACGATTAAAAATACAATTGAATATTTATTTGATGTAAAAGTTACCAAAGTTAATAGTTGCCGCCTTCCTCGTAAAAAGAAACGTGTAGGAAAATATATTGGGTGGAAACCACAATATAAAAAAGCAATTGTAACTTTAGCGAAAGGTGATGTAATAGACTTATTTACCGAAAATTAATAAATATAAAAAGAAACGTTTATGAGTATCCGTCTTTATAAATCATATACACCCGGAACACGGCACCGTGCTCTTTCAGCTTTTACCGAAATTACAAAAGCTAAACCAGAAAAAAGTTTAATTCGAAAAAACCACCGTAAAAAAGGACGTAACAATAGAGGTGTTATTACGATTCGACACCGTGGTGGTGGACATAAACGACGCTACCGTTTAATTGATTTCAATCGTAGTAAATACGGAATCAATGGAACTGTAACAGCTATTGAGTATGATCCCAACCGAAATGCACGAATTGCACTAATTTGTTATAGCGATGGTGAAAAACGTTATATCTTACACCCAAAAGGTTTAAATGTTGGTGATACAATTTTATCTGGATCAGGATCAGCATTCAGTATTGGAAATACATTACCATTAAGTGAAATTCCTTTAGGTACATCTGTTCATAATCTGGAATTAATTCCAAACAAGGGAGGACAACTTGTTCGTGCAGCAGGTACATCTGCAAAAATTTTAGCAAAAGAAGGCGATTACGTTACTTTACGTTTACCATCGAAAGAAATTCGATTATTACGAAAAGAATGTTTTGCCACAGTTGGTGAAATTAGTAACAATGATGCATTTTTAGTTCAAAGCGGAAAAGCAGGCCGAACTCGTTGGCTTGGAAAACGTCCAACTGTACGTGGATCGGTAATGAATCCATGTGATCACCCACACGGTGGTGGTGAAGGACGTGCACCAATTGGACGTACTCGTCCATTAACTCCATGGGGTAAACCAGCATTAGGTATGAAAACACGCAAAAACAAGAAATTAAGCGATAGTTATATTCTTCGACGACGTGTATAGCAGAATTATTTACGATTATTAACAAAAAGATTTCAAAAATGGCACGATCATTAAAAAAAAGTCCCTTTGTTGCTTATCATTTATTAAAAAAAATTGATAAGATGAATGAGGCAAATAATAAAAAAGATACAATTACTACTTGGTCAAGATCTTCAACAATTTTACCAAATATGGTTGGGTTCACAATTGCAGTTTACAATGGTAAACAGCATGTACCAATTTTTATTTCGGATCAATTAGTCGGACACAAATTGGGTGAATTTGTCTCAACAAGAAATTTCAAAACTCATATTAAAGCTGATAGAAAAGCAAAACGTTAATTATTTGAAACTAATGAATTGGAATCTATTTCGTTATCTTGTACAAGTCATTGGAGATCCAACAACTTCGGAAACCTTACAGAAAGGTCAAGGTATGGAAGAATCTTCGATTTACAATAGACAGAAAGTTAAAAAAAAAGAAACTAAAAATGATGTCTATCTCCAAAATGAAAATGCGGTGAGTGAATGGATATCCTTATCGTTGGATAAAAAAAGTTTTACAGATCTGGAACGTATTGAGATTAATGAAAAATTAAAGTTGCCTTATGAAGGTCGACAATTATTCACTCGATGGACACATTCTTATCCTAATTTGAATGAAATTAAATCAAAAACGTTCTACATAAAATATGATCAGGAATTATCAGTAGTTAATAAAATTATGTTGAATAATTTTCAGAATAAATATTTGTATCATGTTATTGATGATATTATGTATTCTTTAAAATCAAAACCCATTGAACGGGATAATCTATTAGCTATTATTTATTCACCTGTTCTTTATTTACAAAATAATTTTTCTATCGATTTTTTTGATATTTGGATCGATGAAATTTATATTCATCAAGAATCCAAAGTTAATAAATTTTTAGCAAAAAATATTCCAAATTTAGAACCATCTAGTTATATAACGATTAAATTCTTATATACAACTAAACTTCCGGTTAAAAAACCTGAACCTTTATGGTAACCTTGGATTTTACTAAAAGAAAGTTACTTTTATAAACTAGAAATACATGTATTAATTAACTTACTATGGCCAACTCGCAATCAGTAAAAGCAGTAGCAAAATATATTCGGATGTCTCCGCACAAAATTAGACGAGTGATTGATCAAATTCGAGGTCGCTCATATCAAGAAGCTTTAATGATTTTAGAATTTTTACCTTATGATGCTGGTGGGCCTATTTGGCAAGTAGTTCACTCTGCAGCTGCAAATGCTAAACATAATTATGGATTAGACAAAAAAAAATTAATTATTGATGAAATTTTTGCGGATGAAGGACCAAAATTAAAAAGAATTCGTCCTCGTGCACAAGGACGAGCATATAAAATTTTAAAACCAACTTGTCACATTACAGTTGTGATGAAAGAAACCAATTAAATTAGAAATTTATGATTTTAAATTAAGAGAATTCATATATGGGTCAAAAAACACATCCTTTAGGGTTTCGATTAGGTATTGTACAAGAACATCAATCTGTATGGTATGCTAATTTTAATCAGTACGCTAGCATTTTAGAAGAAGATGATAAAATTCGAACTTACATAAATACAATTTCGCGCGCAAATTATATTTCAAAGGTCAAAATTTATCGAAATGTATTAAAAGATCATATCCAATTAACGATCGAGACTGGAAAACCAGGAATCTTAGTTGATGATATGGGTAATGGATTAAAAAATTTATTAAAGAATCTTAAAAAATTATTACCTGCTGGTCGTCAATTAACAATTAAGGTTTCGGAAATCGAATTTGTTGATTTAGAAGCTAAACTTTTAGCAGATTTAGTTGCGGAACAGTTAGAAAAACGTATTGCATTTAGACGTGCAACTCGGACTGTCTTACAACGCGCACAACGACAAAATGTAAATGGAATTAAAATCCAAGTTTCTGGACGTTTAAATGGTGCTGAAATTGCACGAAGTGAATGGGTTCGTGAAGGACGTGTGCCTCTACAAACCTTACGTGCAGATATCGATTATGCAACAACGGAAGCCAATACAATCTATGGCGTTTTAGGAATTAAAATTTGGCTTTTCAAAAGTGAAATTTTATCTAAATAAATAAGATTTATTACGACAATTTATATTTTTATTACATTCATTTGTTATGTTAAGTCCAAAAAGAACAAAATATAGAAAATACCACCGTGGCCGTATGCGAGGAAAAGCAACACGTGGTAACGAAATTTGCTTTGGTAGTTTCGGTTTGCAAGCTTTAGAACCAAATTGGATTACCTCACGTCAAATTGAAGCGTCTCGACGAACAATTACACGTTACACAAAACGTGGAGCAAAATTGTGGATTCGGATCTTCCCAGACAAAACTGTTACAGCTCGAGCAGCTGAATCACGAATGGGGTCTGGTAAAGGTGCTGTAGATTATTGGGTAGCTGTAGTGAAGCCTGGAACAATCATTTTTGAAATTAGTTCTGTGCCAGAAGAAGTTGCCAGAGCTGCATTAAGTCTAGCTGCTTATAAATTACCTTTAAAAACAAAATTTATTAATAAAGACACTCTAAAATAAGCTATGAGTTTACCTAAATTTACTGACATTCTTTCACTTTCAAATGTAGAAATCTCAGAAGCGATTATTGAAACCGAAAGCAAATTATTTAATTTACGGTTTAAAAAGGCAACACGACAAAATTTAAAATCGCATGAAATAAAATATACAAAACGTCATTTGGCTCATTTAAAAACTCTTTTAACATTACGGTTAGAAAACGTAGAGCAAACAGACGAAATTAATAATTAATTCGGAATTAAGGAGTTAAAAAAATGCCAGTCAAACAACAAATTGGTATTGTAATTAGCAACAAGATGCAAAAAACAATTGTAGTCAAAGTTGAAAATCGATACCCACATCCAATCTATTCTAAAACATTGATCAAAACTAAAAAATACTTAGCTCATGATGAACAACAAACATGTAACATCGGAGATCAAGTATTAGTTCAAGAATGTCGACCGCTAAGTAAAAGAAAGCGTTGGGAGTTAGTGGAAATTCTTTCAAAATCATCGTTAATCAGTTAAATAGTATTTTATGATTTATCCTCAAACAATTTTAACCGTAGCTGATAACACAGGTGCGAAAAAAGTAATGTGTATTCGAATATTAGGTGGAAATAAGAAATATGCTGAAATTGGTGATACTATTATTGCCGTTGTGAAAGAAGCAATTCCAAACATGCCTATTAAACGTTCTGATGTAGTTAAAGCAATTATTGTACGAACTAAAAAAACTATTCGTCGACAAGACGGTATGTATATTAGATTTGATGATAATGCTGCAGTTATTGTAAATCCTGAAAATAACCCACGTGGGACACGAGTATTTGGGCCTGTAGCTCGCGAAATTCGTGATAAAAACCTTTCAAAAATTGTTTCATTAGCTCCGGAGGTTTTATAGATGGCACAAACTAAGAAACTTAATGTAAAAGTTGGTGATCAAGTAACAATTATTTCTGGTTTTCATAAGAATGAAACTGGAGAAGTTATTAAAATAGACAAAAAGACACAAAAGGTGGTTGTTCAAGGAATTAATTTTAAATTTAAACATGTGAAACCAACCACTGAGAATGAAATAGGTGAAATTAAACAATTTGAAGCTCCTATTCATCATTCGAATGTAAAAATAAATTAAATAGAACTTACTATGCTAAATCAACATTCATTAGAAGAAATTGGTGATATCCATAATCTATTAGAAGATATAAAAAAGGAATATGAAGAAGGTATTAAACCGATTTTAATCAAAAATACACCTTCTCGATTTAGAAATCCTCATACAGTTCCGAAATTAAAAAAAATTCAAATCAATCGTGGTCTTGGATTAGCGGCGCAAAATACAAGTATTTTGAAAAAAAATATTGAGGAATTTGAACGAGTAAGTGGTCAAAAACCTATTATTACACGATCAAAAAAAGCAATTGCCGGATTTAAAATTCGTGAAGATATGGAATTAGGGTTAAGTGTAACTTTACGTGGCGAAAAGATGTATGCATTTTTAACGAAATTATTATTCTTTACGTTTGCACAAATTCGTGATTTCCGTGGTTTATCATTACGTAGTTTTGATAAAGCAGGAAATTATACTTTTGGTTTAAAAGAACAATTAATTTTCCCTGAAATTAATTATGATGATGTCGACCAAGCACGTGGATGTACAATTACAATTGTTTTAGAGCACTCTTCTCCAAAATACCAGTCTAAATCTATGGACAAAATTTTAAATGGAATGATTCTTTTCAAATTCTTACGATTCCCATTAAATGATTGTGGGTATTATGACAAATATTCGTCATTCTCAGAAGTAAGTCAAGTTTGGGATCGTAAGAGACATTTAAAACGAAAACGTTGGTCACAAGAATAAATAAAACTATATTTGATAAGGAGAAAATTGTGGTAACAGATACGATTTCAGATATGTTAACAAGAATTCGCAATGCTACTATGGTCAAGCACCAAATTGTTCAGATTCCTGTTACAAAAATGTCAGTAGCAATTGCAACTATTTTAAACGAAGAAGGCTTTATTGTAGGTTTTGAAAATTACGAAGAAGGTAATCGTAAATACTTATTGCTTTCTTTAAAATATACAGGAAAATCTAGAAACTCAGTAATTAGTGAAATTAAACGAGTTAGTAAACCTGGTTTACGTGTTTACGCTAATTCAAAAGAATTACCAAGAGTTTTAGATAATTTAGGAATCGCTATTATGTCAACATCTCGTGGTGTAATGACAAACCTAAAAGCGAAAGAGCTTGGTATTGGTGGTGAAGTGTTATGTTATATTTGGTAAATAAGGAGTTTCAAAAATGTCACGTATAGGAAAATTACCAATCACTATCCCTGATAATGTTGATGTCAATTGGAACGGTTCAGAAATTACTGCCAAAGGTAAATTTGGAACCTTAGAAATTGCCATTCCTGACACAATTGGGATTGAACACGCTGATAATACCGTAAAAGTGAGTTTAACAAATGACGCTCGTAATCTTCGTTCATTACATGGATTGTATCGAACATTAATCAACAATATGATTATCGGAGTTTCAGAACAGTTTGAACTAACATTAATCTTAAAAGGTGTGGGTTATCGAGCAGCAGTTCAAGGAAAAGAAATTGTTTTAAGTTTAGGTTACAGTCACCCAGTTACGATTGAAATTCCAGAAACTATTTCTGTAGAAGTTGTTCAAAATACGACAATCAATTTAAAGTCATGTGATAAAGAATTATTAGGTTTGTTCGCATCTAACATTCGTGCTTGGAGAAAACCAGAACCGTATAAGGGAAAAGGAATTCTTTATAAAAATGAACAGATTCTTAGAAAAGCTGGAAAAGCTGGAAAATAAGTTCACTAGCTAAATTACATTTAGTAATTTGGATGAGTGAACCTTTCCACGTTTTTATTGAATTCGTAAAATTTTATATTAAACCCCACAAAATTATGAAACTTTCTAGACGGACTTTATTAAAATTAAAAAACAAAAACAAAAAATTAAAACCGAATAAATATAGAAAATTAAAACGTCAAGCATTACGTGGAACAGTAAAGGGTACACAAGAACGACCACGCTTATCAGTTTATCGTTCTAATGAAAATATTTATGCACAAATTATTGACGATACCACTTCAAAAACGTTATTAACTTGTTCAACACTAGATCGTTCTATTAAACTTACCTTAGCAACTGGGCGTACGTGTGATGCATCTCGCCTTATTGGAGAAAAGTTAGCAGAATTGAGTTTAAAACAAAACATTACAAAGATTGTTTTTGATCGTGGTCCTTATCTATATCATGGTCGAATCAAAGCTTTAGCAGATGGCGCACGAGCAGGTGGATTAAAATTTTAATTTCAAAATTTGTAAAACAATATAGATAAATTAACTGTTATGAGCACTGATTTAAAAAAAATAAGCAGAGTAAAAAAAAATTCACGTAACAAACCAAAATTTGTAGAACGATTAATTAAAATTAGTCGAGTTTCAAAGGTAACAAAAGGTGGAAAAAAATTAAGTTTTCGTGCCGTTGTTGTAATTGGTGATGAAAATGGAAAAGTTGGTGTTGGTGTGGCTAAAGCTGATGATGTAGTAAATGCATTTAAAAAAGCAAAAGCAGATGGTCACAAAAATTTAATTGAATTACCAATTACAAAATCCTTAAGTATTCCACACAATGTAGTCGGAAATTTTGGTGCATGTAAAGTAATTATGAGACCATCAATTGAGGGTTCTGGTGTAATTGCTGGTGGTGCCGTTCGAATTGTATTAGAAGTCGCAGGTGTTAAAAATGTAATTGCAAAACAATTAGGATCAAATAACTTATTGAATAATGCAAGAGCATCAATTTGTGCGCTACAAAATTTAACAACTAAATCACAGGTCGCAAAAATTCGTGACTTGAACTAAGAATCATTTATAAAATCTAAAAAAAAATAAACTGTGATAATTAAAATTAGTTGGAGACTTATAAAAATTTTATTACCGCGTATTTTTATTACTTCGATAATTCTTTTATTTATTCGAAGCGGTACATTTCTTCCGGTTCCCGGAATTAATCACAATGATTTAGCATTTTCGATTCAACAGAATTTAGTTGCTAAAAATTTGATACGTACATTTTTAGGAGATAAGATTTTTATTATTGGGTTGTTTACGTTAAATATTTTTCCAGCCATAAACGCAACTATTATTCTTCAATTTCTGATCGGTTTTTCTCCACAATTAGCAAAACTACAAAAAGAAGGTGATTTCCAAGGACGACGTGAAATTAGTCGTTTAACTCGGAATATTACCGTAATTTTAGCAATTGTTCAAAGTATTGGGGTGACTTTATATCTTCGTCCCATCTTGTTTGATTGGAATGTCCTTTTAGCAAGTCAAATTGTTATCTGGTTAACCGCAGGAGCAATGATTGTTTTATGGCTTAGTGAAGTCATTACAGATTATGGTTTAGGAAATGGAACATCGTTGTTAGTTTATACTAATATTGTTTCAAATTTACCAAACCTTATTAGTAAAATAGCGACAGATAATACTGAGAACACAATGGTTCTTTCAGCTATGTCGATGTTTGGACTTGGGATTTTAATTTTAGGTGCATTATATGCAATTGTATTATTACAAAATTCTACTCTTAATATTAATTTAATTTCATCCAAACGATTAAGTCGAGCGTCTGCTCAATATGATGGTAATGACAGTATTAGTTACCTTCCATTACGATTTAATCAAGCTGGTGTAATGCCAATTATTTTAACAACTAGTTTTTTGGTAATTCCAAATTATCTTATTAATTTAGGCATTTTCCAATCTTTAAATTTTCTTATCAATTTCAAATGGATTTATTGGATAGGTTATTTTGTTTTAATTTTAGCCTTTAGTTCCTTCTATTCATCAATTGTTTTAAATCCAAAAGATATTTCCGATCAACTTCAAAAATCAGCGGTTAAAATTCCTGGTGTTCGACCAGGTGTTCAGACAATATTTTATTTAAAACAAGAAATACAAAGAATTACATTAATGGGTGCGACATTACTTGCATTCATCACAATCATTCCTAATTTTATTGAATCTACGTTAAATATTACAAGTTTAAATGGTTTAAGTACAACATCCTTCCTAATTTTAGGTGGTGTAGTCTTAGATTTAAAACGTGAAGTTAGTAATATTTACTTCTCTGAAATTTATACGGATATGTATCGATAAAATAAAAATTATTATTTAAAAATAAAAACATGAAAGTTCGTCCTTCAGTAAAGAAAATGTGTGACAAATGTCGTGTCATTAAAAGACATGGTAAAATTATGGTAATTTGTACCAATCCAAAACACAAACAACGTCAAGGGTAATATTACAAAGGAGTCTAAAAAATGGTAAGATTAGTTGGTGTTGATTTACCCAGAAATAAAAAAATTGCATACGCATTAACATACATTCACGGAATTGGCCTTACATCTGCAAAAAAAATTATTGAAATTGCAGAAATCGATTCAGATACACGTGTTTATGATTTAACAACAGAGCAATCAGTTGCCTTACGTCAAACCTTAGAAAATACTGATTTAAAATTAGAAGGTGATCTACGACGTTTTAATGGTTTAAATATTAAACGATTAAATGAAATCAACTGTCATCGCGGAAAACGTCATCGAAATAGTTTACCTGTAAGAGGTCAACGAACTCGAACAAATGCGCGTAGTCGCCGTGGAGTTAAGAAGACTGTTACAGGTAAGAAAAAATAATTTTATACGAGCTTTGGATTTATTTGAAATTTTTATATGCCACAAACAACTAGAAAATCAACAATTAGAAAAGATAAAAGTAATTTAAGAAATGGTGTTGTCCATATTCAGTCAACTTTCAACAATACAATTGTAACTATTACAAATGTAAATGGTGATACTGTTTCATGGGCATCGGCTGGAAGTTCTGGATTCAAAGGAGCAAGAAAAAGTACACCGTTTGCAGCTCAAACTGCTGCTGAAAAAGCAGCGATCGAAGCAGCAAATATTGGGATCAAAAGTGTTGACATTTTAGTCAAAGGCCAAGGATCAGGTCGTGAAACTGCTATTAGAGCCATTGAAGGCGCAGGTTTAGAAATAACATCAATTCAGGATATCACATCTGTTCCACATAATGGGTGTCGACCTCCTAAACGTCGTCGCGTTTAGCGTTTAGTTTTAAAAAATCAAATGATAAATAACATTTCAGTAAAATGCCTAAAATCTGACAAGATCGAATCAGGGGCTTGTCATGGACAATTTTTAATCAATTCTTTAAAATCAGGCCAAGGAATCACAATCGGTAATCAATTACGACGCGTTCTTTTAAATGACTTAGGTGGAGTTGCAATTACCGCTGTTCGAATTGCTGGGGTTAGTCATGAGTTTTCAACAATTCCTGGTGTTCGGGAGGATATTCTAGAAATTTTACTAAATTTAAAAGGAGTTATCTTACGGGGGAATCCACAATCACCACAATTTGGTCGTTTAAAAATTCAAGGCCCGATCGTTGTAACAGCCGATTTAATTCAGTTACCATCTGATTTAGAACTTGTAAATCCAAACCATTATATTATGACGATTTCAACTGCAAATGTAATTGAAATTGAGTTTAAGTTTGAATATGGTACTGGATATAAATTAGCATCCCAAACGTTTTTAGAAGATGATGAAAATTATCTACAACTTGATACAATTTTTATGCCGGTTCAAAAAGTCGATTTCAAAATAGAAAACGTTTATGATAATGCCAATAACATTACAGAACGGTTATTTTTAGATATTTGGACAAATGGTAGTATTTCACCAGATGAAGCATTTAAAGCTGCAGCTCAGGTTACAATTGATTTATTTAGTTTATTAGTAGAAACGAAACAAACAACTAAAATTAATAAATTAGAACCTAAAATTCAATCTATAAGCATTGAACCTTATACGAATATTGCAATTGAAGAATTGCAATTATCTGTTCGAGCCTATAATTGTTTAAAAAAAGCTCAAATCAATACAGTTGGAGATTTATTACAATATTCGCCTGAAAAACTTCAAGAACTAAAAAACTTTGGTCGAAAATCATCTATTGAAGTTTTTTCGACATTAAAAAATAAATTAGGTATTATCTTACGATAATTCCTATATATATGCTTATTTTTAGTTATTAAAAAAAATTATGAACTCACTAAATAAAACATTCTTACCAACTCAAGATTATAAGAACCGTAATTGGTATCTTATTGATTGCAGTGGACAAACATTGGGTCGACTAGCAACTATAATTTCAGGTTTACTGAAAGGTAAAAACAAATCACAATACCATCCAGCTATTGATACAGGCGATTACGTTGTTTTAATCAATGCTGATGCGATTGTTGTAAATGAAACAAGTAAACATTATATTGTTCGAAATCCAGGTCGACCTGGTAGTTCTTTAAAGATTCGTAACGTTGTTGACTGTCTTCCGCAATTTACAATCGAAAGAGCAGTGAAACGAATGTTATCAAACACTGAATCAAAACGCTTAATGAGACGCTTAAAAATTTATAATGGTGAAAACCATCTTCATCAAGCTCAAAATCCAATTGAAGTTGATGTTACAGATTTATATTCAAGTCTTAAAATTGGATAGGAAAGAAATTGAAATATTCTGACTGTTTCAAATTTAGAAACTACTAGATATACTTCAATTTTAATACTACGTAAATAAAATAACACGAAATACTTATGACAAAGTTAACTTTTCAAAAAAATGATATTGGACTTGGAAAACGAAAACAAGCGGTTGCGCGAGTTTTCTTAGTACCAGGTGAAGGAAATATTATAATTAATAAAGTTTCTGGAAATCACTATTTACAATACAATGATACATATTTATCAACAGTTTTAGCACCATTAAAAACTTTAAACCTAGAGTCACAATTTGATATTGTTGCATTAGTAAAAGGTGGTGGTCTTACAGGACAAGCCGAAGCAATTCAATTAGGAGTTGCAAGACAACTATGTAAAATTAATGAGCAACATCGAACAAGCTTAAAACCATATGGATTCTTAACTCGTGATTCACGAATTAAAGAACGTAAAAAATATGGTTTACGAAAAGCCAGAAAAGCTCCTCAATACTCAAAACGTTAAAATTTTCTCAAAAACTATTATGCCAAAAACAGATATACATCCAGAATGGTTTGCACAAGCACCAATTCTATGTGATGGAAAGCCGTTGGGTTTAATTGGTTCTACCAAGCCCGAACTACAAGTTGATATGTGGTTAGCAAACCATCCATTTTATACAAAAAATCAAGTAATGATTGATAGTGAAGGTCGAGTGGAAAGATTCATGAAAAAATATGGTTTAAGCTCAACCGATCAGTAATATATTTAAAAATATTTTAAGACTTTTATGCCAACTATTCAGCAATTAGTACGCTCAAGACGTATCAATATTAAGAAGAAAACAAAATCACCGGCTCTTGTGAATTGTCCACAACGACGAGGAGTTTGCACACGAGTTTATACAACAACACCAAAAAAACCAAATTCGGCTATTCGAAAAGTTGCTCGGGTTAGATTAACTTCAGGTTTTGAAGTAACAGCTTATATTCCTGGAATTGGTCACAATTTACAAGAACACTCAGTTGTTTTAATCCGTGGTGGTCGAGTAAAAGATTTACCTGGTGTTAGATATCATATTGTCCGTGGGGCATTAGATACTGGTGGTGTACAAGATAGACGACAAGGTCGTTCTAAATATGGTGTTAAAAAGCCAAAAGCTTAATAAATCATAATTTATTAAATGAAATAAAAATATTCAGTAATTATATTTTATGTCACGTAGAAATATTTCAAAGAAACGTTTTCCAGAAACGGATTCTGTTTATAACAGTTATTTAGTTAGTTTACTTATTACACGAATTTTAAAGTCAGGCAAAAAGACAATTGCTAAAAAGATTGTATATGATGCATTTGAAATCATTCAACAAAAAACTAATGATGATCCATTAAAAGTATTTGAAAATGCAATTCGAAAAGCTAGTCCTGTTGTTGAAGTAAAAGCTCGAAGAATTGGTGGATCAACATACCAAGTTCCGATTGAAGTAAGTCGATTTAGAGCAACAAATCTTTCATTACGTTGGATTATTCAATATTCAAAACAACGAGTTGGAAGAAGTATGGCAATCAAATTAGCAAATGAAATTATTGACACTGCTAACGAAATTGGTAATACTATTAAAAAAAAGGAAGAAACTCATAAGATGGCTGAAGCAAATAAAGCTTTTGCACATTTTAGATACTAAGTCCGAATTAAATTAAAAAACAATCTCGCTACAAGCTAACAATTTAATTGTAATTTTTTAAAACTTAAAGGAATTTTATAATGGCACGTGAAAAATTTGAACGTACAAAACCGCACGTTAATATTGGAACAATTGGTCATGTTGACCACGGTAAAACAACATTAACAGCAGCAATTACTGCAACTTTATCATTAGAAGGTGGTTCAGCAATTAAAGATTATGCTGATATTGATGGAGCACCAGAAGAACGTGCTCGTGGTATTACAATTAATACAGCACACGTTGAATACGAAACACAAACTCGTCATTACGCACACGTAGATTGTCCAGGTCACGCTGATTACGTAAAAAACATGATTACGGGTGCAGCACAAATGGATGGAGCGATTTTAGTTGTATCAGCTGCTGATGGTCCAATGCCTCAAACGCGTGAGCACATCTTATTATCAAAACAAGTAGGTGTTCCAGATATTGTTGTATTCTTAAACAAACAAGATCAAGTAGATGATGATGAATTATTAGAATTAGTTGAATTAGAAGTTCGTGAGCTATTATCTGCTTATGATTTCCCAGGTGACGATATTCCAATTTGTCCAGGTTCAGCATTACAAGCAATTGAAGCTATTTCATCAAACCCAGATCTTAAACGTGGTGACAACCCATGGGTTGATAAGATTTTTGCTTTAATGGATGCTGTAGATGAGTATATTCCAACACCAGAACGTGATACTGAAAAAACTTTCTTAATGGCAATTGAGGATGTATTCTCAATTACTGGTCGAGGAACTGTTGCAACAGGTCGTATTGAACGTGGTGTAGTAAAAGTTGGTGAAAGTGTTGAGATCGTTGGTGTTGCTGATACACAAACAACAACAATTACTGGAATTGAAATGTTCCAAAAAACATTAGACGAAGGTTTTGCTGGAGATAACGTAGGTATCTTATTACGTGGTGTTACTCGTGAAGATATTGAACGTGGAATGGTATTATCTCAACCAGGTACAATCACTCCACACACAGTTTTTGAATCAGAAGTATATGTTTTAACAAATGATGAAGGTGGTCGTACAACACCATTCTTCACTGGTTACCGTCCACAATTCTACGTTCGAACTACGGATGTAACAGGTGCAATTACAGACTTCACTGCAGATGATGGATCAGCAGTTGAAATGGTATTACCAGGTGATCGTATTAAAATGACAGCAGAATTAATTTACCCTGTTGCGATCGAAGATGGTATGCGATTTGCGATTCGTGAAGGTGGTCGTACAATTGGAGCAGGTGTAGTTTCTAAAATTGTTAAATAGTTAAAAAATTTTATGAATAATAAAACGAATGAAAAAGTTCGTATACGATTAGAATCTTTTAATCATGAACTTTTAGTTTCTTCATGTCGAAAAATCACTCAAACTTTAAGTCCAACTTCTGTAAATTCAATTGGAATGGTAACTTTACCAACATCAAAACGAATTTATTGTGTTTTACGATCACCGCACGTTGATAAGGATTCACGTGAACACTTTGAAATCCGAACTCATAAGCGCGTACTAGAGGTCTATTCAGATCCAGATGTATCGATCGTGGATTTATTATCCGAAATTCAAATAGATGCAGGCGTATTTTGCTCTGTATCAATTGGTTAATAACTAACCTTAATTTCCTAAATAATATTTATTTAGGAAATTATAATATTCTTTTTTTCTTGAAATCTATTAATAACTAAACTTATTAACGCGACATGTTATTTATTTTAAAATTGCTGGATTTTGCAAATTGTTTCTAAATGAATAAATAAAAATTACTGTTTCACAACTCCTTAGTTTCCCTGTATGTATTTTTAGCTACGCTTCGTTAACCGTTTTGGAGTCCGTATTTGTTTCTTCTAGAGAATCTAAAGCGAAACCTAGCAAACCAAATCATTCCGAAAGCACCTAAAATCGCCTAATTTTGACCTTACAAACTATTTTTGATATATGTTCCATTCTTTCTTTGAATAACCACTAACAGTGCTCTACACTCCTTCTCGAAGGCCAAGGATTAATCAAAAGTTAAGTGGATTCGAGTAATCTTAATTCAGTTAAAAAGCTTTGAAACCGAAGTAGATCAGTATTGACCATCGTCAAATTCTAGCCAGGAATCCCGTATCATGGTCAGAGACATACTTAGAAACATCCTAAAAACCGACTAAAGACAAACTCCAATGATTTAAAAAGAAAACAATAAAAAAGTAGCTAACTCGTGATAAAAAGCACTATAAGACACATTAAGGGAGTCGAAACCTTCTAAGATACTTATAATCTAGATGGTTTAAAACTCATTTCTATTCACACAATTCTTGGACAATTAAAACTTTGGCATTGAACTATCTTCCCAGGAGGTCCCCCCCCAAGTATTTTCGTCGATTTATAACGTTTCACTACTGAGTTCGAGATGGATCAGTGTGGTTCCGCTGAATACACTAAAAACACCAAAGCAAAAATAGTTACTAAATTAATTAGTAACTATAAGTTTATTTAAAATTCAAGTCCTCGGTCTGTTAGCACATCTCAGCTCATATATTACTACATTTATACTTGATGCCTATTAAACGGTTAGTCTTACCGTGACCTTACTCACTTACGTGATGAGAATACTTATCTTGAGGTGGGCTTCCCACTTAGATGCTTTCAGCGGTTATCCACTCCATACATAGCTACCCAGCGTTTACCGTTGGCACGATAACTGGTACACCAGAGGTATGTCCTTCTCGGTCCTCTCGTACTAAAGAAGGCTCCTCTCAATATTCTAACGCCTACACCGGATATGGACCGAACTGTCTCACGACGTTCTGAACCCAGCTCGCGTACCGCTTTCATGGGCGAACAGCCCAACCCTTGGGACGTACTACCGCCCCAGGATGCGATGAGCCGACATCGAGGTGCCAAACCTCCCCGTCGATGTGAACTCTTGGGGGAGATCAGCCTGTTATCCCTAGAGTAACTTTTATCCGTTGAGTGACGGCCTTTCCACTCAGCACCGTCAGATCACTAAGACCGACTTTCGTCCCTGCTCGACTTGTAGGTCTCACAGTCAAGCTTCCTTATGCCTTTACACTCTAGATACGATTTCTACACGTTCAGAGGAAACCTTTGTACGCCTCCGTTACCATTTGGGAGGCGACCGCCCCAGTCAAACTGCCCGCCTGAAACTGTCCTTTGACCAGATCATGATACAAAGTTAGAAATCTAACATTACCAGAGTGGTATCTCACTGATGGCTCCTAAATTCCCGCAAGAATAAACTCAACGCCTCCCACCTATGCTGCGCAAATAAAGTCCAATTTCAATTTCAAGTTACAGTAAAGCTTCATAGGGTCTTTCTGTCCAGGTGCAGGTAGTCCGCATCTTCACAGACAAGTCTATTTCACCGAGCCCCTCTCCGAGACAGTATCCAAATCATTACGCCTTTCGTGCGGGTCGGAACTTACCCGACAAGGAATTTCGCTACCTTAGGACCGTTATAGTTACGGCCGCCGTTCACCAGGGCTTCAGTTATCAGCTTCGCTAATGCTAACCAACTTCTTTAACCTTCTGGCACTGGGCAGGCGTCAGCCCCCATACATCGTCTTACGACTTAGCGGAGACCTGTGTTTTTGGTAAACAGTTGCTTGGATCTTGTTATTGCAACCTTATAAATAAGGCACTCCTTCTCCCGAAGTTACGGAGTCATTTTGCCGAGTTCCTTAGAGAGAGTTATCTCGCGCCCCTTAGTATACTCTACCTACCCACCTGTGTCGGTTATGGTACAGGCATTATTTATTTACGACAGTGCGAGCTTTTCTTGGAAGTCTGACATAGACTGCTTCAATGCCGTAGCATCTCGTCATCACGCCTCAACTCAAAACGTTTTCGCCGTTTCTCAACATCTCGAACGCTTAAACCGGTAACCAACATCCGGCCAGCTTAGCCTCCTTCGTCCCTCGTTATCAATAAATAATGGTACGGGAATATTAACCCGTTGTCCATCGACTACGCTTTTCAGCCTGGCCTTAGGTCCTGACTTACCCTCCGCGGACGAGCCTTCCGGAGGAAACCTTGGGTTTTCGGGGTATAGGATTCTCACCTATATTTTCGTTACTCAAGCCGACATTCTCACTTCTGCTTCGTCCATATCCGCTTCCGCTAATACTTCAATCTACAACAGAACGCTCCCCTACCGATATAGTTTCACTATATCGCACAGTTTCGGCAGATTACTTAGTCCCGTACATTTTCGGCGCAGGTTTACTCGATCAGTGAGCTATTACGCACTCTTTAAAGGATTGCTGCTTCTAAGCAAACCTCCTGATTGTTTTTGCACTCCCACCTCCTTTATCACTTAGCAATCATTTAGGGGCCTTAACTGGTGCTCTGGGCTGTTTCCCTCTTGACAATGGAGCTTATCCCCCACAGTCTCACTGATAAACTGTTCACTTAGTATTCTTAGTTTGCAACGATTTGGTACCGAATTACCAGCCCGCATACGTAACAGTGCTTTACCCCTAAGTTATAATATTTATCGCTGCGCCAAAACGCATTTCGGGGAGAACCAGCTAGCTCCGAATTCGATTGGCATTTCACCCCTAACCACAGCTCATCCGCTGATTTTTCAACATCAGTCGGTTGGGTCCTCCACTTAGTATTACCTAAGCTTCAACCTGGCCATGGTTAGATCATCCGGGTTCGGGTCTATAACCAGTGACATATGCCCTATTCAGGCTCGCTTTCACTATGGCTCCAGCATTCTCTGCCTTAACCTGCCACTACCTATAAGTCGCCGGCTCATTCTTCAACAGGCACGCAGTCAGACGATTTAGTCGTCCTCCTACTGGTTGTAAGTTTATGGTTTCATGTTCTTTTCACTCCCCTCCCGGGGTTCTTTTCACCTTTCCCTCACGGTACTGTTTCACTATCGGTCATTCAGTAATATTTAGCCTTACGAGGTGGTCCTCGCAGATTCACACGGAATTTCACGTGCTCCATGCTACTTGGGATTTGATTTGATTATTTCAATTTTCAACTACAAGACTATCACTTTCTTTGGTTAAGTATTCCAACTTATTCGTCTAATTGTCCTAATCGATTAACAATCGTCCCACTACCCTTAATCCAGAGAATTAAGTTTAGGCTTCTCCCGTTTCGCTCGCCGCTACTAAGGGAATCGTTTTTTACTTTCTTTTCCTCTAGGTACTAAGATGTTTCAGTTCCCTAGGTTCGCTCTTGCTTATCTATGAATTCAATAAGTAGTATAAAAAGTTTCCTCATTCGGAGACCTCCGGATCATAGCTTTTTTCCAACTCCCCGAAGCGTTTCGCCGGTAAACGCGTCCTTCATCGCTTCTGAATGCCAAGGTATTCCCCATAAACTCTTAATTCCTTGAATTTAAGACGTTTCTTAAAAAAATTCCATTGTTTTTCTCTTGTGGAGGTAAGCGGATTCGAACCGCTGACAACCGCCGTGCAAAGGCGGTGCTCTACCAGCTGAGCTATACCCCCGCTGGGCCATTCTGGATTTGAACCAGAGACCTCACCCTTATCAGGGGTGCGCTCTAACCAACTGAGCTAATAGCCCGTAAATCATTTTATATGATCTACAATTGTTTCCATTCCTAATTAGGAATGTATCGACCTTATAATTTAAAAATTTCTTTTTAAAAGGAGGTGATCCAACCGCACCTTCCAGTACGGTTACCTTGTTACGACTTCACCCTAGTCACTAATTCTACCTTAGGCATCCTCCTCCAAACGGTTAGAGTGACGACTTCGGGTATAACCAGCTTCCATGGTGTGACGGGCGGTGTGTACAAGGCCCGGGAACGAATTCACCGCTGTATAGCTGACCAGCGATTACTAGCGATTCCAACTTCATGCAGGCGAGTTGCAGCCTACAATCCGAACTTAGAATGAGTTTATAGATTAGCTTGTCCTCGCGGATTTGCATCTCATTGTCTCACCCATTGTAGCACGTGTGTAGCCCAGGGTGTAAGGGGCATGCTGACTTGACGTCATCCCCGCCTTCCTCCGGTTTATAACCAGCAGTCTTTCTAGAGTTCCTATAAGGCAACTAAAAATGAGGGTTGCGCTCGTTGCGGGACTTAACCCAACATCTCACGACACGAGCTGACGACAGCCATGCACCACCTGTGTATACGTTCCAAAAGGCACTTTCTTTTTTCAAAGAAATTCGTATCATGTCAAACCCTGGTAAGGTTCTTCGCGTTGCATCGAATTAAACCACATGCTCCACCGCTTGTGCGGGCCCCCGTCAATTCCTTTGAGTTTCACTCTTGCGAGCATACTTCCCAGGCGGGATACTTAACGCGTTAGCTTTGATACTGCACAGGTCGATCTGTTCAACATCTAGTATCCATTGTTTACAGCTAGGACTACTGGGGTATCTAATCCCATTTGCTACCCTAGCTTTCGTCTCTGAGTGTCAGTAATAGCCCAGTAAAGTGCCTTCGCCATCGGTGTTCTTTCCAATCTCTACGCATTTCACCGCTCCACTGGAAATTCCCTTTACCCCTACTATACTCTAGTCTAATAGTTTCGACTGCGATTTTGAAGTTGAGCCTCAAGATTTAACAGTTGACTTATTAAACCACCTACAGACGCTTTACGCCCAGTGATTCCGGATAACACTTGCATCCTCCGTATTACCGCGGCTGCTGGCACGGAGTTAGCCGATGCTTATTCTTCAGGTACACGTCATTTATTCCTCCCTGAAAAAAGAGGTTTACAACCCATAGGCAGTCATCCCTCACGCGAGATTGCTCCGTCAGGCTTTCGCCCATTGCGGAAAATTCCCCACTGCTGCCTCCCGTAGGAGTCTGGACCGTGTCTCAGTTCCAGTGTGTCTGATCGTCCTCTCAAACCAGATACTGATCGTCGCCTTGGTGAGCCATTACCTCACCAACAAGCTAATCAGCCGCAAGCTTCTCTCTAGGCGGAAAAATCCATTTCACTCGAAAGCATATGGGGTATTAGCAACCGTTTCCAGTTGTTGTCCCCCTCCTAAAGGCAAATTCTTACGTGTTACTCACCCGTCCGCCACTTGAGTCAAAGACTCTCGTACGACTTGCATGTGTAAAGCATCTCGCCAGCGTTCATCCTGAGCCAGGATCAAACTCTCTTTAAATTTCCATAAATTTGTTTTTTGAACTTCGTTTGAAGTTTGTCTCATAAAGTTAATTCTTATAGTAACGTATGAATTAGAATATCCGAGATTTTAAAGAGTATAAATAGTTTAAACTTAATAATCAACAGCCTATAAATATAATAAAAGAATATTATTAACTTGAATATATTAGAATAGAATCATTAATCTATGAAAATTACAGATTAACAATTCTATGAATAACTCAATACACTTAAAAAATACTATGCAGGTTATCCATTAAAATATTAAAACCAACCATTTGTTGCTGGTGAATTATATGACTATCTGGGAGTAATTGTAAATTTAAATCACTATACGCTGTTTTCATATATTCTAAAATATCAGGTCGTTCATTGAACCAAAATTCTCGGATATCATTTGGAATTGGATGTCTATACCATAAGGTTGGCAAATAATGGAAAACAAGTACATCTTTCATTTGATTATTAATCACGAGTTTGGTTGGTTCTCCTTCACTTGGAAGGAATGGCATTGTAAAGACTAAATGATTTAAACTATCTGCTACTACCCCAAGTGCTCCAAGAAAAATACTTCCAGTAACATTAACACCAAAAATAGAAGGGACAATTCCTTGCAGAGTATCTTCTGTCCAATCAACTGCCGTTGTTAGATATGACCATGGAAATGTATAAGGGTTAATATAAATTAGCCAAGAGATTGCAATTCGAAGAATTACCATTTGGGAATAAAAAACTAACCCAATAAATATCACTTCACGAAGAATTTCAAGAACACTAATATCTAAACATATATTCAATTTCACTTGAATAAATTCAGACAGCCAATCGGGTAGGAAAAAAATATTGTTATAATTTTCAATATAGAAATTATAAAAGCCTTCTTCTTGTGTTTCATATATATATCGTGGGACTGGCTCAACTCTAGGGGTTGGTCCAAATATCATTTCAAACCAAGTTTCTGGGCGCTGTGCTGGAGGAAAATAGGTTATCCGTTTCGGAAGACTGTCAATTGCTGCTAATTTTCCTTGCCCTTCCGAGAGAACCTTAGAAATCGTTGGCATACCAGTAGTCTCTGGATATCCAAACTGAGAAGCTATTTTTACAAATAATTCTCCAACTTTATCGTAAAATGCCGTTCGAACTGGAGCAAATTTTTCATCTAAACCCATTTTGAATTCGTATTAAGTTAATAAGTATTTGATTACTAAAAAAATATAGAAGATAATATTGTATATGGATAGGATACTATAAAATAACAATATTTAAAAGTATAAATTTGAAAAAAAATTCCTAGTCGTCTGATAAAAACTACATTCGTGAGTCTCTTATTGAACCCATCTTTTGACTCGGGATAGTAGGATTTGAACCTACGACCCCCTGCTCCCAAAGCAGGTGCTCTACCAAGCTGAGCTATATCCCGATAAATTCTTAGAAAAGAATCATTCTTCTAATTTAGACTGTAAAAAATTTGGCAAAAAAATTCAAGTTTTTTATAAAGTTTTTAGAAAGATTATAAAAAAGGTTAAATATTTATTTAACCTTTTTTATAGAACTATGCAAATTTACCAGAAGTAGATGCAATAACAAACGCAGCGAATGTTAAAATGAAACCAACTGCGAAATGCACTAAACCAACTAAACGTGCTTGAACAATCGATAAAGCGACTGGTTTATCACGCCAACGAACTAAGTTCGCAAGTGGTGTACGTTCGTGAGCCCAAACTAATGTTTCAATTAATTCTTGCCAGTAACCACGCCAAGAAATTAAGAACATAAATCCAGTAGCCCAAATTAAGTGACCAAATAAGAATGTCCAAGCCCAAACAGCTAAGTTATTCATACCAAATGGATTGTAACCATTAATTAATGGTGATGAGTTTAACCATAAGTAATCTCGTAACCAACCCATAATATAGTTTGATGACTCATTAAATTGACCTGGGTTACCACTCCAAATTGTCATGTGTTTCCAATGCCAGTAGAATGTTACCCAAGAAATTGTGTTTAACATCCAGAACATAGCTAGGTAGAATGCATCCCATGCTGAGATATCACATGTACCACCACGACCTGGACCATCACAAGGGAAGCTGTAACCAAAGTCTTTTTTATCTGGCATTAATTTTGAACCACGTGCATCTAAAGCACCCTTCACAAGGATTAATGCAGTTACATGTAAACCTAATGCAATTGCGTGATGAACTAAGAAGTCACCAGGACCAATTGTTAAGAATAAATCATTCTTATCATTATTAATTGCATCTAACCAACCAGGTAACCAAACTTGGTTCCCAGCAACAGTTGCAGGACTTGTTGATGATGATAATAGAACATTAAATTCATAAACTGCTTTTCCAGATGCTGCTTGAATGTACTCAGCAAACACAGGTTCAAATAAAATTTGTTTTTCTGGTTGACCAAAAGCAACTACTGTATCGTTATGAATATATAAACCTAATGTATGGAAGCCTAAGAATAATGACACCCAGCTTAAATGTGAGATAATAGCTTCTTTATGCTCTAACATTCTTGCTAAAACATTATTTTTATTTAATTCTGGATCGTAATCACGAACAAAGAAGATAGCACCGTGTGCGAATGCACCAACCATTAAGAAACCAGCAATATATTGATGATGCGTGTATAAAGCTGCTTCTGTTGTGAAATCTTTTGATAAGTATGCATACGGAGTTAATGCATAAATATGTTGAGCAGTTAAAGATGTCGCAACCCCTAAACTTGCTAATGCTAAGCCTAGTTGCATGTGTAAAGAATTTGTAATTGTTTCAAATAATCCCACATGACCTGCTCCTAATCGACCTCCTGGAGGTCGGTGAGCATCTAAGATCTCTTTCATATTATGGCCAATACCAAAGTTTGTTCGGTACATGTGACCCGCGATAATAAACACAACAGCAATTGCTAATTGATGATGTGCAATATCCGATAACCATAATGATTGAGTTTGTGGATGGAAACCACCTAAGAATGTTAAGATTGCCGTTCCAGCTCCTTCACTTGTTCCATAAACATGTGAAGCACTATCAGGATTTTCCGCATACACTGTCCAATTACCACTAAAGAATGGAGCTAAACCAGCTGGATGTGGAGGAGTCGTTAAGAAATTATCCCAACCAACATGAACACCACGTGATGCAGGAATTGCTACGTGAACAATGTGTCCAGTCCATGCTAATGAACTTACACCTAATAAACCTGATAAATGGTGATTTAATCGTGATTCATTATTTTTAAACCAAGATAAACTTGGACGGAATTTTGGTTGTAAATGTAACCAACCCGCAAATAATAATGCACATGAAAGTAATAATAGTCCAATCGATCCTGTGTATAATTCTTGATTCGTACGGAATCCAATAGTGTACCACCATTGGTATACGCCTGAATACGCGAAATTCACAGGATATGTATTTCCTTTACTAAATGCTTTTAAGGCTGAATCACCAAAGTGTGGATCCCAAATTGCGTGTGCAATTGGTTTCACTTTTAAAGGATTCGTAACCCATTTTTCGAAATTTCCTTGCCAAGCAACATGAAATAGATTACCAGAAGTCCATAAGAAAATGATGGCTAAATGACCAAAGTGTGACGCAAAAATCTTTTGGTACAAGTTTTCTTCTGTCATACCATCATGAGCTTCTAAATCATGAGCAGTTGCGATACCATACCAGATTCTTCTAGTTGCTGGATCTTGTGCTAGGGCTTGGCTAAATTTTGGGAATTTAGTTGCCATAATTATAAAATACCTTATTTATATAAATTTTAGTTAGTTATAAAATATTCCTGAATTAGTGAATATTTTATCTGCAATGAATGTATAAAACTTTTCGAAAAAATTTAACTAATTGATACTGCACGAGCTAGGAAGAATGACCAAGTCGTTCCAATACCACCTAATAAATAATGAGCTAAACCAACAGCACGACCTTGAGTAATACTCAGTGCACGTGGTTGAATAGCTGGTGCAAAGTTTAATTTATTATGTGCCCAAACAATTGATTCGATTAATTCTTGCCAGTAACCACGACCACTGAATAAGAACATTAAACTAAATGCCCAAATAAAGTGAGCTCCTAAGAAGATTAAACCATATGCTGACGATGCAGATCCATATGATTGAATTACTTGTGAAGCTTGTGACCATAAGAAATCACGTAACCAACCGTTAATTGTAACGGCACTCTTCGCAAAGTTTCCACCCGTAACGTGTGAAATTGTACCATCTGGTGAGATAGTACCCCAAACATCCGATTGCATTTTCCAACTGAAGTGGAAAATTACTACTGAAATTGAATTATACATCCAGAATAAACCTAAGAACACATGATCCCAACTTGAACTTTGACATGTACCACCACGACCTGGACCATCACAAGGGAAACGGAATCCTAAATTTGCTTTATCCGGAATTAATTTTGAGCTTCGTGCGTATAACACACCTTTTAATAAAATTAAAACAGTTACGTGAATTGTAAAAGCATGAATATGGTGTACCATAAAATCAGCTGTACCTAATTTAATAGGCATCATTGCAATTTTACCACCTACTTCTACTACTTCACCACCGAAGGCATAACTAGTTGTAGCTAATGCATTTGGAGCTGTTGTTCCCGGTGCTAATAAATGAATATTTTGAATCCATTGTGCGAAAATTGGTTGTAATTGAATTGCCTTATCTGAGAAGACATCTTGTGGACGACCTAATGCTCGCATTGTATCGTTATGAACGTAGAATCCGAAAGCGTGACATCCTAAGAAAATACAAACCCAATTTAAATGCGAAATAATTGCATCACGGTGACGTAATACTCGATCTAATAAATTGTTGTAATTATTTGCTGGTGTGTAATCACGAACCATGAAAATTGCTCCATGAGCGGCACCACCAACAACACAGAATCCACCAATCCACATGTGGTGAGTGAATAACGAAAGTTGTGTAGCATAATCCGTTGCAATATACGGATATGGTGGCATTGCATACATGTGATGCGCCACAATAATACTTAATGAACCCATCATAGCTAAATTAATTGCTAATTGAGCATGCCATGAAGTTGTTAAAATTTCGTATAAGCCTTTGTGACCTTCACCTGTGAATGGTCCTTTGTGAGCTTCTAAAATTTCTTTCATGCTGTGACCAATACCCCAATTTGTACGGTACATGTGACCAGCAAAAATGAATAAAACTGCTAAAGCTAAATGGTGGTGAGCGATGTCACTTAACCATAATCCACCTGTTACAGGATTTAAACCACCTTTGAATGTTAAGAAATCTGAGTATTCACCCCAATGACCAGCGAAGAATGGAGCTAATCCTTTTGAAAAACTAGGATATAATTGACTCATTAATTCGCGGTTAATTAAAAATTCGTGAGGTAATGGAATTTCTTGTGGTGAAACACCAGCATCTAACAATTTATTAATTGGTAAAGCGATATGAATTTGGTGACCTGACCAAGATAAACAACCTAAGCCTAATAAACCAGCTAAATGGTGATTCATCATTGATTCAGCATTTTGGAACCATTCTAATTTTGGTGCTGCTTTGTGGTAGTGGAACCAACCTGCAAATAACATAATTGCTGACATCGCAAGTCCGCCAATTGCAATCCAATATAATTCAACTTCGCTTGTGATTCCTTCTGCACGCCACATTTGGAACCAACCCGATGTTGTTTGAATACCTTGGAAGTTTCCACCTACATCACCATTTAAGATTTCTTGACCAACAATTGGCCAAACAACCTGAGAACTCTGTTTAATATTTACAGGATCATTTAACCAAGCTGAGTAATTAGAAAAATATGCACCATGGAAATGCATACCACTAATCCATAAGAAAATAATTGCTAATTGTCCAAAATGTGCACTGAAAATTTTACGAGAAACTTCTTCTAACGAACTTGTTTGACTATCAAAATCATGAGCGTCAGCATGTAAATTCCAAATCCAAGTAGTTGTTTTTGGACCTTTCGCTAAAGTTCGAGAAAAATGACCTGGTTGGGCCCATTTCGCGAAACTAGTTTCGACTGCATCTTTTTCGACAAAAACTTGAACATTTTTTGTCCGACGATCGGTTGAGCTTATTGCCATTACTATTTCTCCTTATTGGGAGACAAAAATCTATGAAACTCTCATAATCTAAAAAACAGTCATTGAAATCAATAGTTGTTTATTACGAGTTTTCAGATTCTAATTATAGTTAGTTTTCCAAAAATGTTCCAAAAATAATCTCACAATCGGAAATTACTTTTTGGATTCAGTTTTATTGGTTTGTGGATCTCTATTCTAGTCGAATTGGAGATTCCATAATTGAAAAGAAAAAAATTCGTATCCTTCCGATACCTTTAAATTTGGTACATAAACTAATAAGTTTATATACCAAATCGACTTCCATCGGTAGTCATTATAATGATGAACCTAACCCTGAGTATGAACCGTAAATGAATAAAGCAAGCATTGTAATTACTGCTAATCCACCTACTAAACCTACAAGCCATAACGGGATTCTACCTGTATTTGCCATAAAAAAAAGCTCCTAGTATATAAAGATTAATTGAAGAAATAACTTGAAAACAGTACTGCTAAAACAAAAATTAATAAAAGTCCCCAGTAAAGAGACGTTCGATTTAACTCAACTGCTTGTTTATTTGGATTTGGACCTGTCATAAAAAATTACCTCGTATCTATAACTATAATATATATATGAATTTATCGTTGAATGAATTGCATCGCTGTAATTCCACCTAAAAAGAATACTGTTGGTACTGCTAAGCCATGAACAGCTAACCAACGGAAAGTGAAAATTGGATAAGCTACAGGTTGATTAATATTTTTTGCCATGATTTTTTTCCTTTAAAAATTATAAACCTTTAGTTAAATCTTCTAATTCTTGTTTTGCACTGAAACGGTCATTCACAAGTGGAATTTGTTGACGATCTTGAGTGAAGTATTCATTTGGACGTGGAGTTCCAAATACATCATATGCTAAACCTGTACTCACAAATAACCAACCCGATACGAAAAGTGATGGGATTGTGATACTGTGAATAATCCAGTAACGTACACTAGTAATAATATCTGAGAACGGACGTTCACCTGTAGATCCACCAGACATAATATATTCCTCTATAAAAAAATTGTTGCTCATTCAAAATATTAACTGAAAGCGGGCAGGGGGAATCGAACCCCCATCATTAGCTTGGAAGGCTAAGGTTTTACCACTAAACTATGCCCGCATATTACTATTATAGAAGTATGCAGACATAAAAGCAATAAAATCTTAAAGATTTTCTAATTTCAAATTAAGAAATTTTGCTAGACTAGCAGCTTCTTCTTCTAAATTTGAAATTGAAGTTGGTTCTTGAACGGGTGTTAACGGTATTTTACGGTCATCTTTTAAACACAAATAAATACTTCGTGTTGGATTTAATCCTTCAGTAATTTTAATCCCAATATACTTAATGTTTGAGAATGGGTAAGTTAAAAGAATCTCACGGTTTTTACCTGGAAATCCCTTTCGGACAATTTTTACTAACTCTTCAATCCGATTATATTCATTATAACCTCCTCCAATATCTAGAAGGACTGTTGTAATAATATATATACTTATTCCAAAACTTAATGTTCCATAGAACATCATTACTAAGCCTTGTGGGAGAAAAACTAATTCTGTTGAATCTGTAAAAGGTAATAAATTAATTTTTAAATAACTAGAAATACCGGCTAATAAAAAACCTATTCCTCCTAAAAATAAAACAACTGACCAAAAATAATTACTGAACCGTCGCGACCCTATAATTTCATCTCGACGAATTTCATTTTGCATTGGATCTTATTTTCTAATTAAATTAATTTAATTGACTTTAATCCTAAGAATAGACCTGATGAAAGCGCAAAACAAAAACCTACTAGTAAAAAATAATCTATAGCAACTGTCATAAAAACCTTCTTTATTTTATTTTAATGAAATTTATAAAAATTTTTCTGTATATTAATATATATTATATAGTAATCTATACAAAAATTTTGGTTGGTAGAATTTTTCATGAAAATTTTAACTAACCTTATATTCCATTTAATTAAACAATTTTCTTATTAATTTAACTAATTTTTGAATTAACTTTATGGCTAATTTTATTAAACCTTATAATGATGATCCATTTGTAGGTCATTTAGCAACACCAATAACATCATCTGCTGTTACACGTGCAATTTTACAAAATTTACCAGCCTACCGATCTGGTTTAACACCTCTATTACGTGGGTTAGAGATTGGTTTAGCACACGGTTATTTTTTAGTTGGTCCATTCGCTAAGTTAGGTCCATTGCGCAATTCTGACATTGCTTTATTTGCTGGTTTCCTTTCAACAATCGGTTTAATTCTTATTCTAACATTAGGATTAACGATTTATGGTATTGCGACCTTCGGTCAGGAAAAATCACAAAGCTCTGAGAATGATCTTCAAACGAAACAAGCTTGGGATCGCTTCAAAGGCGGATTTTTCGTTGGAGCATGTGGAAGTGCTGGATTTGCATTCATTTGTTTATCAAGTATCCCAACATTTACATTCGGTTAGAATACTAAACTGTAGTATAAATTTGTAAAACTAGTTGCTTTTACCTAGTTTTACATATAAACGCTTATCTATTCAATTTTATAATTTGTTTTTATGAATACAACACCCATTAATTTACAAGAAGAGTACGCTAAAACTGAGATTGCAAAAATCTTAAATTTATTAGATGAAGAATTAGTAGGTTTAGCACCTGTAAAATCACGTATCCGTGAAATTGCTGCATTATTATTAATTGATAAATTAAGACGAAATCTAGGAATTACATCAGCAAATCCTGGTTTACATATGTCTTTTACAGGTAGTCCGGGAACAGGTAAAACGACTGTTGGATTAAAAATGGCTGATATTTTATATCAATTAGGCTACATCTCAAAAGGTCACCTTTTAACAGTAACACGAGATGATTTAGTAGGACAATATATTGGCCATACAGCTCCAAAAACAAAAGAAGTTTTGAAAAAAGCTATGGGCGGAGTTTTATTTATTGATGAAGCTTATTATTTATATAAGCCTGATAACGAACGTGATTATGGAGCAGAAGCAATTGAAATTTTATTACAGGTTATGGAAAACCAACGTGATGAGTTAGTTGTTATTCTAGCTGGTTATAAAGAACCAATGGATAAATTCTATGAATCAAACCCAGGTTTATCATCACGTATTGCAAACCATATTGATTTCCCTGATTACAGTGTTGAAGAATTGTTACAAATCGCAAAAATTATGTTAGATGATCAACAATATAAATTAACACCACAAGCAGAGATCGCTTTATCTCAATACATTACAAAACGAAAAGAAAAACCATTATTTGCAAATGCTCGAAGTGTCAAAAATGCTTTAGATCGAGCTCGTATGCGTCAAGCTAATCGAATTTTTGATAGTCGTGGTCAAGTATTAACAAAAAAAGAGTTAGTGAATTTAGAAGCCGAAGATATTTTACAAAGTACAGTTTTTAATGATTAAATAATTTTAGAACTATGAGTTTATTAATTATTGGAGGAACAGGAACCCTGGGCCGACAAATGGTGTTACAAGCGTTAATGAAAGGTTATCCGGTGCGTTGTATGGTTCGTAATTTCCGAAAAGCGAACTTTTTGAAAGAATGGGGAGTTGAATTAGTATATGGAGATTTAACAAAGCCCGAAACATTACCACCTTGTTTTAAAGGAATTACTGCGGTAATTGATGCATCAACAAGTCGTCCAGATGAATTTGAATCTTTAAAAAATGTAGATTGGGATGGAAAGATAGCATTAATTGAAGCTGCGAAGGCGGCAAATATCCAACGTTTTATTTTCTTCTCTGCACAAAATGTAGAACAATTTGATAATATCCCATTAATGAAATTAAAATATGGGATTGAAAAAAAATTGGCAGAATCAAATGTTCCTTATACGATATTCCGATTAACAGGTTTCTATCAAGGATTAATTGAGCAATATGCAATTCCAATTTTAGAAAATTTACCAATCTGGATAACCAATGAAAATACATCAATTGCGTATATGGATACCCAAGACATTGCAAAGTTTACTATGCGAGCGTTACAAATCCCACAAACAATAAATCAGACGTTTTTCTTAAGTGGGTTAAAAAGTTGGGTTTCTTCAGAAATCATTGCACTATGTGAGCAATTGGCAGGTCAAACCGCTAAAGTTCAACGTGTTCCATTGATTGTTTTAAAATTAATTAGCAATTTCTTTGGATTTTTTGAATGGGGTCAAAATATTAGTGATCGATTAGCATTTGTTGAAATTTTAAATAGTGAAAACAATTTTTCAAAATCAACATTTGATTTATATAAAATGTTTAAAGTGGATTCCGAAGAAATTGTTCAATTAGATGACTACTTCTTAGAATACTTTATCCGTTTATTAAAACGTCTACGGGATATTAATTTTGAAGATGTTCAGAAACAAAGAAATTTAATTATCTAAATCAAAAAATGAGATTTGGAACTACAAGTTATTTTTTAGGATTAGTAAAACTAACGGGTGACTTTAAAACATATTATGTCCAGCCACAGAAAACTAGTGTTGTCTTTTGTGAAACAAGGTTAGCACCGGCTCGACCGAAAAGTCAAAAGCAAAAACCATTAACTCGAGTTATCATATACTTTTTTGGGACATTAGGTAGTCAGGCACAGACTTATTATCAAAAAGGTGACTATGTTCTTGTTCAAGGACGTTTAAAAATATCCAAAAAGCAATCAAAATTGACTAGTCGTGAAGGATCACCTTTATTAACGAAAGAATATCATTTAAATGTTTTTAAAATGTCTTTAATTTGTCGCCCATAGAGAGGTTCTAAATTTAATTCGTCAAACAAAGACCTAGTTGAAAGTCCTCCGTAAAACTGAGAATTTAAATTATTATTTGGAAAAACTAAAAATAATGTAGAATCATTTTATTTTAGTATAATAGATACTATTAAAAATAACTTTTAAGAAAAATAAAATGCTAACTTTAAAAATTTTGGTTTATACAACGGTTATCTTCTTTGTCTCTTTATTTATTTTTGGACTTCTTTCAGGTGATCCATCAAGAAACCCAAATCGTAAAGATTTCGAATAATTTAAAGTCTCTATAAATGTTCGAACCTTTTTTCTTGTAAAACTGGTTCGAACATTCAATACTATTTATTTTTTACTTATTACAAACTAATTCGTATATTAAAAAAATTTTTTTTAAACTACAGTAATATATAGAGTAATAATTTTAGTTTTTTCTTTCAAATCTTTTACCAAAAATAAATTTAAAATTTTAGTTCAATTACTAATTATGAAACGTTTTAATATAGTTGCTTTCTTTTTTGCATTACTATTAATTTTCACTCCAAACCAAGCGTTTGCCGAAGTTGGAGGATTAAAAAAATGTAGTGAGTCTCCTGCGTTTACAAAAAGATTAAATGGTAGTGTTAAGAAATTAGAATTACGAATGAAACAATACGAAACTAATTCACCTCCAGCTTTAGCATTACAACAACAAATTGATCGAACAAAAGCTCGTTTTGACAAGTATAGTCGATCAGATTTATTATGTGGTGCTGATGGTTTACCTCATTTAATTGCTGATGGGCGATGGAGTCATGCTGCAGAATTTATTTTACCAGGTTTTGGTTTTATCTACATTTCTGGCTGGATTGGCTGGGTAGGTCGTAAATATGTCCGTGCCGTAAGTACAACGAAAAATCCTGCAGAAAATGAAATTATCATTAATGTACCATTAGCATTAAAAATTATGACTACTGGTTATATTTGGCCAATTTCTGCATGGCAAGAGTTAATTAGTGGTGATTTAGTAGCCCCAGACAGTGAAGTGACTGTTTCACCTCGTTAATTATTGAATAATCAATATATTCACGATTATTTAATAATAGTAAATTATTTATTTTAACTTAATTTTTTATGGAAGACTTTCAAAAATATTTATCGACAGCGCCTGTTCTTCTAACTATTTGGATGACATTTACAGCAGGTTTTATCATTGAAATCAATCGCTTTTTCCCCGACATGTTAGGATTATATTTCTAACTATCAATCAAATTAGATTTAATAAATATTTATTAAATCTAATTTAATTGATCGTTAAAAAGAAAATTTTCGGTCCACTCTTACTCGAATAGATATTTCTTTCTATTTTATCTTTTTTTAGCTTATTTTATAGAACCAAACGTTAACTATAGTTTAGTTGAAGTATTATTTATAAATACTAATTCGTTAACAATAAATCAAAATTTTAGAATTTAGTATAGTAATAGAATTTTTGGACAAAAGTTTGAAAACTTATGTCCAAAAATTCTTAATCAATGTGAATAAATAACTTTTAAGTTAATTATTAGAAGTTAAACCTTTGATGGTTACTAATGAATTAGTAACGAGCACCTTCAGGATTAGCTTGAACACTGTATGATTTAATTGTGTATTGAATGAAACGACCTTCACGCTCAGTACGCTCTAGGTAGAAACCTGGTTCGTTTGCTGGACGGTTAGCGATGAAAGACATAACACAACTTTCAGTACCGTAACTTGCATCAAATGCATTAACACGGATGTAACCAGTTGCACATGCTTTACGAGCTTCACGTAATTCGAACATTACAGATGCTGGATCTTTAATATCGAATAAAGGTAAACCCCATAATTCCCAGTAACTATTACGTGGGTGTGGATCATCTGTCCATTCAACGTTCATTGCTAAACCACGACCGATCGCGTAAGCAATTTGCTTTTCAATTTGTTCATCAGTTAAATCTGGTAAGAACGAGAAACAACCTTGTGTAAGTCTCACTATTCAAATACTCCTTTAATTTTTTAAAAGTAATTTATTATACGTTTGCAGTTGGTGTTACAGCGAAATCAGCTGTATCTGTAGATGTGTAGTTAAAACTAATATCTTTCCATAAATCTAATGCAGTTTGTAATGGACCACATGTTTTAGCGGCATTACGTAAGATTTGAGGACCAACTTCGTTACTGAAGTAATCAGCACCTTCGTTACGAGCTAATACCATTGCTTCTAAAGCAACACGGTTAGCTGTAGCACCGGCTTGGATACCATCTGGGTGACCAATTGTACCACCACCGAATTGTAATACTACATCATCACCTAAGTAGTGTACTAATTGGTGCATTTGACCACAGTGAATACCACCAGATGCTACAGGCATACAACGACGTAAACTAGCCCAAGGCATTTCGAAGAAGATACCGTATGGTAAGTTAACATCTAAACTAGTTAAACGTAAAACATCGTAGAAACCTTTAATCATTAAAGGATCACCTTCTAATTTACCTACAACTGTTCCAGCGTGGATGTGATCTACACCAGACATACGCATCCATTTACAGATAACACGGAAGTTAATACCGTGGTTCTTTTGACGTGCATATGTAGAGTTACCAGCACGGTGTAAGTGTAATAATACGTCGTTTTCACGAGCCCAGATAGCAGCAGTTTGGATTGCAGTGTAACCCATAACTAAATCGATCATAACAACTACAGAACCTACGTCTTTAGCGTATTCACAACGCTTAATTACTTCGTCCATAGTCGCAGCTGTAACGTTTAAGTAAGAACCTTTTACTTCTCCTGTAGCAGCAGATGCACGGTTAATACCTTCCATACAGTTTAAGAAACGCTCTCTCCAACGCATGAATGGTTGTGAGTTAATGTTCTCATCATCTTTTAAGAAGTCTAAACCACCTTTTAAACCTTCGAATACTACACGACCGTAGTTTTTACCAGATAAACCTAATTTTGGTTTTACTGTAGCACCTAATAAAGGAGTACCATATTTATTTAAACGTTCACGTTCTACAATAATACCTGTTGCAGGACCTTGGAATGTTTTTAAGTATGAGTGAGGAATACGCATGTCTTCTAAACGTAAAGCTGATACAGCTTTGAAACCGAATACGTTACCAATAATAGACGCAGTTAAGTTCGATAAAGAACCTTCTTCAAATAAATCACATTCGTATGCGATGAAAGCGAAGAATACATCTGTTGTGTTTGGAACTGGATCTACACGGTAAGCTTTCGCACGGTAACGATCACAAGCTGTTAATAAATCAGTCCATACAACTGTCCAAGTTGCTGTTGAAGATTCACCAGCTACTGCAGCAGATGCTTCTACTGGATCTACGCCTGGTTGTGGTGTGATACGGAATAATGCTAAAACATCAGTAGTTTTTACTGCGTATGAAGCATCCCAGTAACCCATTTTAGCGTAAGGGATTACACCAGATTCGTAACGGTCACTTTTAATTCGAGTCCGTTCTGATACAGATTGAGACAT